TTAACCATCTATAGAATTGAATTCCATTGATGCCAAATCAAGAGGAAAATTGTGAGCATTGCGCTCATGCATAACTTCCATACCAAGATTAGCACGATTAATTATATCAGCCCAAGTATTAATAACACGACCTTGACTGTCAACTACAGATTGATTGAAATTGAATCCATTCAAGTTGAACGCCATAGTACTAATACCCAAAGCAGTAAACCAGATACCTACTACGGGCCAAGCCGCTAAGAAGAAATGTAAAGAACGAGAATTATTAAAACTAGCATATTGGAAAATCAATCGACCAAAATAACCGTGAGCCGCGACAATATTATAAGTTTCTTCTTCCTGACCAAATTTGTAACCTGCATTAGCAGACTCACTCTCTGTGGTTTCCCTTATTAAACTAGAAGTTACCAAAGAACCATGCATAGCACTAAATAAAGAACCACCAAAAACGCCAGCTACGCCTAACATATGAAAAGGATGCATAAGAATATTATGCTCTGCCTGGAATACAATCATGAAGTTGAAAGTACCAGAAATGCCTAAGGGCATACCATCCGAAAAACTTCCTTGGCCTATAGGATAAATCAAGAAAACTGCAGTAGCAGCCGCAACAGGAGCTGAATATGCAACAGCAATCCAAGGTCGCATACCTAAACGAAAGCTAAGTTCCCATTCACGGCCCATGTAACAAGCTACGCCAAGTAAGAAATGAAGAACAATTAACTCATAAGGACCGCCGTTGTACAACCATTCGTCCACAGAAGCTGCTTCCCAGATAGGATAAAAATGCAAACCAATAGCTGCAGAGGTAGGAATAATAGCACCAGAAATTATATTGTTTCCATAAAGAAGAGAACCGGCAACAGGTTCTCTAATACCATCAATATCTACAGGCGGAGCTGCAATAAAAGCAATAATAAAAACTGAAGTTGCAGTCAATAAAGTCGGAATCATTAAAACACCGAACCATCCAATATAAAGACGATTTTCAGTACTAGTAATCCAGTTACAAAAACGACCCCAAGCACTTGCACTCTCGCGTCTTTCTAAAATTGCAGTCATGGTTGATTAATTTGGAGTTTAGTTAAAATAAAAATCAGAGACTCCCAAGCATGGCTTGTTATTCAACAGTATAAAATAATTTCTATATTGAAGTCAACTAAAATATGATCAAAAATATAGTATAAAAAAACTAAGGGAATACCTTATGGGTTGCCCGGGATTCGAACCCGGAACTAGTCGGATGAAGTAGATCATTTCATTCAATTTTTTGAATATTTCAAGAAAATTCAAAAATCTCCTCCCAAACCGTGCTTGCAATTTTCATTGCACACGGCTTTCTCTCTGTATTTTCTATTTCTATTTCACATCTACTGGCAAAACAAGCATTTCATTAAATCACAAAAATTGATCTAACATAAAGCAAATATTTTGATCAAAAATAAAAAAAAAATCCAGAGCATTCTGCTGTTTTACCCAAAACTTGGTGAAATTATTTACCTCCAAAATATCTAAAAACCAAAGTCGTTCTGTAACTAAATCTATCTTAAATAGCAATTTTCTAAATTGTTTATGAAAACAGAAATATAGCAATTTTTTGTTTTTGAATTCAACTTGTTTTCGCACAAATATTTTACGTAGTTCAAATCCTAATTCTTTTCGAACTATACGTATCGTACTTTTATGCTTACAGGCTAAAGTTTTGATACATGAGAGAAAAAGTATATACTTCACACGATCTAAAAAACGTTTATTTATTGCTCCACTGTAAAAAGAATCTACATTTCTGCAAAAATGATCATATTTATCAAGAATAGAATTGTCGGTAAAACTAAGCCATGCTAATTTACTCTTCGGGTTACCCATTATATCACATAATCCTTCTTTTGATAAAAATTGAATAACAAAAACAGCGCTAAGTTTTGAATTTAATTCCCTGCTAACAAAATCAGTAGATAGAAAATAATCTAAGATATTTAGTCGGAGTAAAAAAGAGTTTGTTGGATATTCTAAGTAATAAGCTAGAAAAAATATATTTTGACTGGAAATTTGTTTCAAAAAAAAACTAGAGGGTTCCGATAAAACAAAAAGATAAGTTTGCCAAAAATTTAAGAAAAAAAATTCACATTTTTTGACTAGAATAGTAGTTCCCAGCAAAATCAATTTTTCCCCATATCTTATATAGTGAAAAAAAAAATCCTTTAGCAATCTTATCGTGTCTTTTTTTTTCGGTTTTCGGGTTAAAAAATTCCATTTTTGTTGAAAATGCTTTTGTTCTGAAAAAAGACCATAAGACAATGATTTTTCATGAAAACAACTTTTCCATCGAAGAGTGAAAAAATCTTCGAAAATAGAAAGAAGAATATTCCCTAAAAAGAAACAGAAAATCACACTTCCTTTTGGAAAAATAATAGAATTATTCACAAACTTAAATTGCTTTGAAAAAAGTATAAAACTTAAAAAATGTAAAAAAGAAACATCTTGAATCGAAAATTTGAAACGTCTAATTAACAGCTCTGAATGAATCGAAGAAGGTATTCTTATATTAGAAAAAGAAAGAGAAAACATAAAGACTTCTTCCAAAAAAAGAAATAGAGAAAAGACTGATTGAAAATTGACCTGTTGATTTATTTCTTTGAAAGTTACTTTGAAACCAAAAAAGTGTTTCCACCACGTGGAAACAAAAATATCAAAACAGAAAAAAAAAGTTTTTCCAATGAAATTAAAACAAGAACTTCTTGTATTATACACAAGATAGTTTTGTTGATGTAACAGCTTAATTGAACGTTTTACATTCAAAAAACGGAAACTATTAGGTAATTTTTCTATTTTTTCGAAAGAAGGGCTTGAGTTGAATAACAGATTCGGATCTATAACATAGAAATCGTTATGGAATAAGAGGGGATATAAAAAATGTTGTTGCCAACGTATGTTTTCATTTTTTTTCAAGAAAAAACCTCCTAAACCTTTCTTTTTAGAAATAAAATAACACATAGTACAATCTAGCTTGAACCGAATAAACCAAATAGTACTTTCAAAAGAAAGAATCTCAATCGTCATACACAAAAAAGACGCAAATATTTTATCTTAGCAACCAGGCGTTCTCCTGACTCATGAAATTCAGGCCAGCACACTAATTTTTTTTACACACCGATCTTAAAGTCTTTAGGATTCTATGATATGAAATTCTCTGACCTTTTCAGAGAAAAACCTTCCCATATCGATTGCTAAAAAGCTTTTAACTTCTTTTTAATAAGAGGAATCATTTTCTCTTCGCTAGGAAGAGCAGAAACTCGTTCTTCTAGGTTTCTTCATTATTCAAGCTATCCCTTTTCCATAGACTTTTTAACTACAAAGTGATTGAACTTCAATTTCATTGAAAATCTTACCTTTTTTGAAAAAAGAAGTTTTTCCAAAAGCGACATGCTTTTTTTTCCTTTTTCTAGGATAAGTCGTAGTTTACTAAAATAATCATTACTGATTAATATTGACGAAAATTTTACTTCATTTCAAAATGTAAAAAACTTGATTAAATCGCACTTAAAAGCCGAGTACTCTACCATTGAGTTAGCAACCCTAAAGAATATATTTATTATTGTATACCTTAAGGTATACAATAATGATAGGCCCGTAGTAGATTATTTGTCAAATTAAGCAAAAAAAAAAACGAATTATCTTACAGTTAATGTTTCCTTAGTTGCGTACATGACTTCAATTGTAATCTTAACTACACCCTTTATTTTAGCAAATTTTTCTGTCTCTCTTTTTACCTTGTCCCTAAAAAAACGAGGAATTTTTTGTAGTTCTAGTTGACTTTCAGTATCCCAGATTACGTCTAAACCACCTATAGGGTTAGATTTTGTTATTACTTCTTTCATATCATGACCACCAAAAATGTCTAGAAGATGATCTTCCATACCCAGCGCAAAAGAATTATAGACCAAATCAGCTATTTGATTTGTACCTTCGTACCCCATAAAAGGACGATATCCCAAAGGAAAATTTTGTATATGAACTGGTGCAGAAATAACGCCGCAGGAGATATCAAACCGTTTACCAATATGACGTTCCATTTGAGTACCGAATATTGCGGAAGGTTCTACACAAGCAATTTTTTTCCCTACTTTAGCATGATCCTCTGTGATCAATATTTCATTACTAAAATCTTGGACCTGCTCTTTAAACCACTCTGCATCATGTTTACAATATGTACCTGTACAACTCACGCGAATTCCCATTTCTCGAGCAAGTATTTTGGTAATAGACGCAGCATGAGTTGCATCACCAAAAACAACAGTTTGCTTCCCCGTAAAATTTTGGCAATCAATAGATCTTGAAAACCAAACAGCTTGGGAAATAAACCTAGTTTGTCTATCAATATAAGATTCATAATTTACCCCCTTTTCCCCAAAAATTGAAGCAAAAGGATTCACCGATTTTTCTATCCGTCGGATACACTCGGCATTATCTATAACACCCATAGGTGTTATAGATAGATAAGGCATTCCAAATTCTTTTTTCAAAAAAAAAGCTGTCATTAACCCTATTTCACGATAAGGCACCAAATTTAACCAAGCTTTTGGTAAATTTTGCAAATCTTCGACAGACCCCCCTTCAGGGATTACTTGATTTATCTGTATATTGAGATCTTGAAATAAACGTTTTAACTCACGACAGTCATGTTGATGATGAAACCCCAAAGTAAAAATACCGATGATATTTACAGAAGGGACATCCGTCAAAAATCGGTCTAATTTTTCTTTTTTTTGTTTCGATAAATAAAAGCGAACAACTTGCTCTAAAGTCCTATCTGCTGCTTGAATTTCATTTACTTGATAATGGTCTACATCCGCCAAAATAATATTTGAATCAGATATTACAGATGCTCTATCTACAAAATTTTGTAAATCCTCTTGTAAAATACTTGAAGTACACGTAGGTGTCAATATAATCAAATCAGGATTTTCTTCTTTATCTTTCCGAAGTAGATTATCTACTACTTTTTTTTGAGATCCACGTCCTAAAACACGACGATCTACAATACTAGCTGTCGCTGGAGTAAAATTTCTTTCCCGCTCTAGCATAGAACGCATTACATTGAAATAATCATCTCCCAAAGGAGCATGCATAATAGCATGCACATTTTTAAATGAATTAGCTACTCGTAAAGTTCCAATATGAGCAGGACCGGCATACATCCAATAAGCTAATTTCATAAACAAAATTTTTGAGTGATTAATTTTATTAAATTTTTATTTAATTACACTACAACAAAGAGATATTCCTTATAAATCAAAAAATATTGTATAGGTTATAATTTTCTTTTGTTCTTTTGTTTGTCGTTTACTTGCTTGCAGCCAAAAAAATGAAGCCCTTTTTACTCAGTGGTAGAGTAAAGCCATGGTAAGGCGTAAGTCATCGGTTCAAATCCGATAATGGACTTTAGCCTTCATTATAAGTATATCCTAAAAATTAAGAACCCTTGTTAATTTTTACTTTTGAATTCTAGTTTTTTCTTATAATGGTAAAGTAGATAAGTATTTTTATCGATTTTTGCTCATTAATTCTTTTGTCTTTATATTCAAATTCAATCAAAAATCAAAAAAAGAAAATGAACAAAATGTTTTAAAAAGGAGGATAATAATGACTATAGCACTTGGAAACTTTTCCAAAGAGGAAAAAACATTTTTGGATACTCTGGATGATTGGCTACGCAGAGACCGGTTCATTTTTATAGGTTGGTCTGGTCTATTACTTTTTCCTTGTGCTTATTTCGCCTTGGGTGGATGGTTCACTGGTACAACCTTTGTGACTTCGTGGTATACTCACGGACTAGCTAGTTCCTATTTAGAAGGCTGTAATTTTTTAACAGCTGCAGTTTCTACTCCCGCGAATAGTTTAGCACATTCACTTCTTCTATTATGGGGCCCTGAAGCACAAGGGGATTTCACGCGTTGGTGTCAATTAGGTGGTCTATGGACCTTCGTAGCTCTGCATGGTGCTTTCGGTTTAATAGGTTTCATGTTACGCCAATTTGAACTTGCTAGATCTGTACAATTACGACCATATAATGCAATTGCATTTTCTGCTCCAATTGCTGTTTTTGTTTCAGTTTTTTTAATCTATCCTTTAGGTCAATCTGGTTGGTTTTTCGCTCCCAGTTTTGGAGTTGCTGCTATTTTCCGATTTATCCTTTTTTTCCAAGGTTTTCATAATTGGACCTTAAACCCGTTTCACATGATGGGAGTTGCCGGGGTTTTAGGAGCTGCTCTGCTATGTGCTATTCACGGTGCTACTGTAGAAAATACTTTATTTGAAGACGGAGACGGGGCAAACACATTCCGTGCATTTAACCCGACTCAAGCCGAAGAAACTTATTCCATGGTCACGGCTAATCGTTTTTGGTCCCAGATTTTTGGAGTTGCTTTTTCTAATAAACGTTGGTTACATTTTTTCATGTTATTTGTACCTGTAACTGGTTTATGGATGAGTGCTATTGGAGTTGTAGGCTTAGCTCTAAACTTACGTGCCTATGACTTTGTTTCCCAAGAAATCCGCGCAGCGGAAGACCCTGAATTTGAGACTTTCTATACAAAAAATATCCTCCTGAATGAAGGTATTCGAGCCTGGATGGCGGCTCAAGATCAGCCTCATGAAAACCTTATATTCCCCGAGGAGGTTTTACCCCGTGGAAACGCTCTTTAATGGAACTCTTACTTTAGCTGGTCGTGATCAAGAAACTACAGGGTTTGCTTGGTGGGCCGGTAATGCTAGACTAATCAATTTATCTGGTAAATTACTTGGAGCTCACGTGTCTCATGCTGGACTAATTGTGTTCTGGGCCGGAGCTATGAACCTTTTCGAGGTGGCTCATTTTATACCTGAAAAACCTATGTATGAACAAGGGTTAATTTTACTTCCTCATCTCGCTACTCTAGGGTGGGGAGTAGGTCCTGGTGGAGATGTTGTCGACACTTTTTCTTTTTTTGTATCAGGAGTACTTCATATAATTTCTTCTGCCGTTCTAGGCTTCGGTGGTCTTTACCACGCCCTTATAGGTCCTGAAACGTTAGAAGAGTCTTTTCCTTTTTTCGGTTATGCTTGGAAGGATAGAAATAAAATGACTACCATTTTGGGTATTCATCTCATCTTACTCGGTGCTGGTTCTTTTCTTCTCGTGCTAAAAGCTCTCTATTTTGGAGGTATATATGATACCTGGGCTCCGGGTGGTGGAGATGTAAGAAAAATAACAAATATGACCCTTAACCCCAATACTATTTTTAGTTATTTACTGAAATCTCCTTTTGGAGGAGAAGGATGGATTGTTAGTGTAAACAATATGGAAGATTTAATTGGAGGACATTTCTGGTTGGGTTCAATTTGTTTCTTCGGTGGTATTTGGCACATATTAACTAAACCTTTTGCATGGACTCGTCGTGCTTTTGTTTGGTCTGGCGAAGCTTATCTATCATATAGCTTAGCGGCTCTTTCTTTGTTTGGTTTTATTGCTTGCTGTTTCGTTTGGTTTAATAATACAGCGTATCCCAGCGAGTTTTATGGGCCTACTGGCCCAGAAGCTTCTCAAGCTCAAGCTTTTACTTTCTTAGTTAGAGACCAACGTCTTGGAGCTAGTGTAGGATCTGCCCAAGGACCAACTGGATTGGGTAAATATCTTATGCGTTCCCCTACTGGGGAAATTATTTTTGGTGGGGAGACTATGCGTTTTTGGGATCTTCGGGCCCCTTGGTTAGAACCTCTTAGAGGTCCTAATGGTTTAGACCTTAATAAATTAAAAAAAGATATACAACCTTGGCAAGAACGGCGTTCAGCCGAATATATGACGCATGCTCCTTTAGGTTCTTTAAACTCAGTAGGCGGTGTGGCTACTGAAATAAATGCAGTAAATTTTGTTTCTCCCCGAAGCTGGTTAGCTACTTCGCATTTTGTTCTAGGATTTTTTTTCTTTGTAGGTCATTTGTGGCATGCGGGAAGAGCTCGTGCAGCCGCAGCAGGTTTTGAAAAGGGGATTGACCGAGATTTAGAACCTGTCCTGTTTATGACCCCTCTAAACTAAACCCAAACATAAAAGAAAAAGAATGGTTATCCCATTCTTTTTCTTTTGGTAATTTTGAATTTAATTTCTTTTATTCCAAACAAAAGGAGAGAGAGGGATTCGAACCCCCGATAGTTTGTAACCTATGCCGGTTTTCAAGACCGGAGCCATAAACCACTCGGCCATCTCTCCTAAAGTCTTCTCTAGAAAAAAATCTTATTTCATTTCAAAAAAAAAAAGGGGTGCAATTTTTACATATTAGATTTCATTCTAATTCGATCAAATAAGGATCAAATGGTATAGTTTATGTTGGATTTTATCAAAATTATGACTATTGCTTTTCAACTGACTATGTTTGCATTAATCGCAATTTCCTTTCTATTACTTATAGGCGTACCTATCGCTTTCGCTTTCCCAGAAGGTTGGTCAGGTAATAAAAATATTCTATTTTCTGCTGTCTCATTATGGATTGGATTAGTTATTTCTGTAGGCGTCCTAAATTCTTTTATATAACTCACAAACTTAATAAGTAAAAAGCAAAAAATAATTAAACGGATTGAAAAATAGTAATATAAAATAACAATATAGAAAACATATTAATAAGAATAAGACATATTATTAAGACATAATATGTCTTGTTTCCTTAATACCTTGCGGATATGGTTGAATGGTAAAATTTCTCTTTGCCAAGGAGAAGACGCGGGTTCGATTCCCGCTATCCGCCCACAAAATAACCATCTTGGCGGAGACGGGATTTGAACCCGTGACCTCAAGGTTATGAGCCTTGCGAGCTACCAGGCTACTCTACTCCGCGCTATTGTCTACCTTCCATAAAAGAAAAACCTCCTAGAAAAGAAAAAAGCGTCGAAGATACTTCGACGCTTTTTTATACTATGCCTACCAACTTGATTTGATTATACCAGGTAATAAACAAGCATGAGCCATTTTACGAAATACATGTCCACAAAATCCAAAGTCTCGATAAAACCCTCTCGGCCTTCCAGTCAAAAAACAACGACGATGAAGACGTGTTGGTGCACTATTACGTGGTAAAGATTGGATTTTACAAATAATTTTTTCCTGTGAGAAAAAAAAGACTTCCTTTTTCTTTAAAGACTCGCGAATTGCACGATATTTCTGTTCTAACCGTTGACGTTTTTTTTCTCTTTCAATAAGACTTTTTTTTGCCATAGTTTCTAACTATAAAAAAAATAAAAGATCGATCAGATTCTAAAGATAAGGGTGATTACTCATTTTCATTCAATTGAATTTTTTTTGTTTAGGAGTTGTTTCGTTAATTAACCAAATTTACCTGAAGTTGAAGCAATTAAAAAGGCTGCATAAGTAAATATATACCCTACAGAAAAGTGAGACAATCCAACTAATCGTGCTTGGACAATAGAAAGAGCTACAGGTTTATCTTTCCATCGAACTAGGTTTGCTAAAGGCGTTTTTTCATGAGCCCACGCAAGAGTTTCAATAAGCTCCTGCCAATATCCACGCCAAGAGATCAGAAACATAAATCCAGTAGCCCAAACAAGATGCCCAAATAAGAACATCCATGCCCAGACAGATAAACTGTTCATACCAACAGGGTTGTATCCATTAATAAGTTGGGAAGAATTTAACCAAAGATAATCTCTTAACCATCCCATTAAATAAGTAGAAGATTCATTAAATTGTGCTACATTCCCCTGCCATAAAGTTAGATGCTTCCAATGCCAATAGAAAGTAACCCATCCAATAGTATTCAACATCCAGAAAACTGCTAAATAAAAAGCATCCCACGCTGAAATATCACAGGTACCACCTCGTCCTGGACCATCACAAGGAAAACTATAACCAAAATCTCTTTTATCGGGCATTAGTTTAGAACCTCGTGCATCTAAAGCACCTTTTACTAAAATTAATGTAGTTGTATGCAAACCTAAAGCAATAGCATGGTGAACCAAAAAATCGCCGGGACCAATTGGTAAGAATAGTGAATTATTTTTATCATTAATAGCGTTTAACCAACCCGGCAACCATATACTTTTTCCAGCAGCAAATGCTGGTCCCTTTGTTGAAGCTAAGAGTACGTCAAATCCATATAAAGATTTACCGTGAGCAGATTGTATCCACTGAGCAAAAATAGGTTCAATCAATATTTGTTTTTCCGGAGTACCAAAAGCTAGCATAACATCATTATGCACATATAACCCTAACGTATGAAAACCAAGAAATAAACTAACCCAACTTAGATGAGAAATTATTGCTTCTTTATGATCTAACATCCTTGCCAAAACATTATCCTGATTTTGTTCCGGATTATAATCCCGTATGAAAAAAATAGCCCCATGGGCAAAAGCCCCTGTCATGATGAATCCAGCAATGTATTGATGATGAGCATATAGGGCAGCTTGGGTAGTAAAGTCTTGTGCTAGAAAGGCATAAGCAGGTAAAGAATACATGTGTTGAGCTACCAAAGAAGTAATTACCCCTAAAGAGGCTAAAGCAAGACCTAACTGAAAATGAAGAGAATTATTGATTGTATTATAAAGACTCTTATGTCCGCGACCTAACTTTCCTCCCGGAGGCATATGAGCTTCTAAAATATCTTTTATACTATGTCCAATCCCAAAATTGGTTCTATACATATGACCAGCGAGAAAAAAGATTAAGGCAATAGCTAAATGATGATGAGCTATATCAGTCAACCATAAACTTTGAGTTTGCGGATGAAATCCACCAAGAAGAGTTAGAATAGCAGTTCCGGCCCCTTGCGAAGTGCCAAATAAATGACTATTAGAATCCGGATTTTGAGAATACAAATTCCACTGACCCGAGAAAAGAGGACCTAACCCTTGAGGATATGGTAAAACACTTAAAAAATTAACCCATCGCACATGGATCCCCCTTGATTCTGGAATAGCTACATGAACTAAATGTCCTGTCCAAGCTAAAGAACTTACTCCAAAAAGCCCTGACAAATGATGATTAAGACGTGATTCCGCATTTTTGAACCATGAGATACTTGGTTTCCGTTTCGATTGTAAATGAAATCTACCTGCTATTAAAAAAACAGTAGAAAGAAATATTAAAAAAAGAGCTCCAGTATAAAGATCTTCATTAGTACGTAATCCAACTGTATACCACCATTGATAAAGACCGGAATAAGCAATATTGACCGGCCCAGGAGCGCTTCCTCGAGTAAAAGCTTCTATAGCCGGTTGACCGAAATGAGGATCCCAAATAGCATGAGCAATAGGTCTTACATGTAAAGGGTCATTTATCCAAAACTCAAAATTACCTTGCCAAGCTACATGGAACAAATTTCCAGAAGTCCATAGAAAGATTATAGCTAATTGACCAAAATGGGAAGCAAATATTTGTTGATACAATTGTTCTTCCGTAATATCATCATGACTCTCAAAGTCATGTGCAGTTGCAATACCAAACCAAATACGACGAGTAGTCGGGTCTTGGGACAAACCTTGACTGAACTTCGGAAATCTTGATATCATAATGGTTACATCCGCTATTATTCTACTGCAATAATTCTTGCTAGGAAGAACGACCATGTTGTGACAATTCCTCCCAGGAGATAATGAGCCACTCCTACAGCACGCCCTTGTACAATGCTTAAGGCTCTAGGCTGGATAGCAGGAGCAACTTTCAATTTGTTATGGGCCCATACAATTGATTCTATAAGTTCTTGCCAATACCCCCGACCGCTAAATAAAAACATTAAACTAAAAGCCCAAACAAAATGAGCACCCAAAAAGAAAAGGCCATATGCGGATAACGCAGAACCATAAGATTGAATTACTTGAGAAGCTTGTGCCCATAGAAAATCACGAAGCCACCCATTAATTGTAACGGAACTTTGTGCAAAGTTTCCCCCCGTGATATGAGTTACTACTCCCTGAGTGCTTATATTACCCCAAACGTCCGATTGCATTTTCCAACTAAAATGAAATATAACAACAGAAATTGCATTGTACATCCAGAATAAACCTAAAAAAACATGATCCCATGCAGATACTTGACAGGTTCCTCCTCTTCCAGGTCCATCACAAGGAAATCTAAAACCAAGATTCGCTTTATCGGGTATCAAACGGGAACTGCGCGCAAATAAAACACCTTTGAGTAAGATTAATACAGTTACATGAATTGTAAAAGCATGAATGTGGTGAACTAAAAAGTCTGCAGTTCCCAAAGGAATCGGTAACAAAGCTACTTTAGTACCTACTGTTACCAAATCATTGCCTCCCCAAGTGAAACTTGTACTTGCTGTTGCAGCAGGAGCTGTAAACCTAGGTGCTGTTACGTGAGTATTTTGTACCCATTGAGCAAATATTGGTTGTAATTGTATAGCAGTATCCGAAAACATATCTTGAGGACGCCCTAATGCACTCATAGTATCATTATGAATATATAGACCAAAACTATGAAAGCCTAAGAATATACATGTCCAGTTTAGATGCGATATAATTGCATCACGATGTCGAAGAACTCGATCGAATAAATTATTATAAGAAGTAGTTGAATCATAATCTCTAACTAGAAAAATCGCCGCATGTGCTGCGGCACCAATGATGACAAACCCGCCAATCCACATGTGATGTGTGAATAAAGAAAGTTGAGTACCATAGTCAATGGCTAGATAAGGATAAGGGGGCATAGAATACATATGATGAGCTACAACAATAGTCAAAGACCCTAATATAGCCAAATTAAGAGCTAATTGAGCATGCCATGAGGTAGTTAATATTTCATAAAGACCTTTATGCCCCTCTCCTGTAAATGGGCCCTTATGAGCTTCTAAAATTTCCTGTATACTATGCCCAATACCCCAATTGGTTTTATACATATGGCCAGCTATCAGAAAAATAACGGCAATAGCTAAATGATGGTGTACAATATCAGTCAACCACAATCCTCCTGTTATTGGGTTTAAACCCCCCCGAAACGTTAAAATTTCGGAATATTCAGACCAATTTAGTGTAAAAAAGGGAGTCAAGCCTTTAGAAAAACTAGGATAAAGTTGAATTAAAAGGTCGCGGTTTAAAATAAATTCATGAGGCAGTGGTATCTCTTTAGGGTCCACTCCAGCATCTAGAAGTTGGTTAATAGGTAAAGATACGTGTACTTGGTGCCCTGCCCAAGATAGCGAACCAAGTCCTAATAACCCTGCTAAATGGTGATTTAACATAGATTCTACTTGGAACCAAGATAATTTTGGAGCAGCTTTGTGATAATGAAACCAACCAGCAAACAGCATTAATGCTGCAAAGATCAATCCACCAATTGCAGTACAGTAAAGTTGTAATTCACTTGTTATTCCAGATGCTCTCCAAATTGGGAAGAATCCAGATGTTATCTGTATTCCTCTAAAACCTCCACCTACGTCCCCATTCAAAATTTCTTGGCCTACTATAGGCCAAACCACTTGAGCACTAGGTTTTATATGAGTGGGATCCGCGAGCCATGCTTCATAATTGGAAAAACGAGCCCCATGGAAATACATACCACTTAACCAAATAAAGATGATCGCTAATTGACCAAAATGAGCACTAAAAATTTTGCGAGAAATTTCTTCTAAATCTTCGGTATGACTATCAAAATCATGAGCATCCGCATGTAAGTTCCAAATCCAAGTAGTAGTTTCAGGATCCCCTTTTGCTAATGTCCTTGAAAAATGTCCGGGGTTAGCCCATTTTTCAAAAGAAGTTTTGATAGGATCTCTCTCCACCATAATCTTAACTTCTGATTCCGGTGAACGCATAATCATAGAGTTCTCCTTTGTTAGGATGAAACAAAAAAGAGACCCGCCAACTGGAATTAGTAAATGATAAATCTCAAACCAATTCTTTGTTTATTTTCGAATTTAGAACTGGAACGATTTGAAAAAGAAAATGGAACTAGGGCGGGTGTTCGTTTTTTATTATGACACATTGAAAGGGGCGCTTAATGGACTATTCAGATTCAAAAAAGCCTTTTGAAATTTTGAATTATATAGTCTATTCTATCAAATAGTTTCTACAAAGCCTGGGGTGGACATAATTGGTCCAACCCCTACCCTTTACAGTCTAGATCCCATTGATAACATATACATTTACTTTCCTTTAATATCGATTTTCCTTTTCTGAAAATATTCAATCAAAACGTCCTGTAATTTTTAACCAATTTTGTGCTTCGATGTAATTAGCTGGAGCTAATAGTATAGCTTGTTTCCAATATTCTGCAGCTTGATCAAACCAAACCTCTGCTGCTTCAGGATCTCCCTGGTTAATAGCCTGTTCTCCTCGGTCAGAATAGGTTATTATTTTCCTTTCCTTAGAACCGTACTTGAGAGTTTCCTTCCTCATACGGCTCAATCAACTCTTGAGTCCTTTAACGAAAAAAAAAAACACTCGAAAGTGGGGAAATCTATTCAAACTAATCGCAGGACCAGAAGTTACTAAACTGAGTTTCAAACTTTACTAAATTTTTAGTTTTCTCTTTTCTCCTACCACCTTGTGAATTCCAAAAAAAAGTCTTTGTGTGAGAGAGGGAGGGGTACCTATCTCCGTATAGAATTTGAAAAAAGTACTTTCTTAGAAAAGTACTTACTTGCCGTCTTTAGGACCTAATACTACACCACTGCGCAATACTTATGAAAGAAAAAGAATAAACTTTATTACATAAGTAAATCCCTTTATGAGCAGATCTAATTGTATCAACTCCAAAAATTCAAAATTGATCTTTATGGTGCTTTTTCCCCTTATAGTTTCAATTACTTTCTCCATAGAAACAAATATAAGCTTTTTTAGCATCCTACCCGGGTAGGGGACCCTTTTGTTTTTTTTTTTTTTGCTACAGCTGATACAGCCCAACTGTTGTTATTTAAGAGTAGTGGCAATATGTAGAAAGCCTTTTGGTTTGTTTTTAACTAACTTAATTCTATCCTACAGATAGACGCACGTAATGACAGATCAAAGCTGTATTATTAAAGGCTTGTGGTAACGTTGGATTTCGTTCTAATGCCTGGAAATAATATTCCAAAGCCTTGGCATGTTCCCCATTACTAGTATGTACAAGTCCTATATTATATAATATATAACTTCGGTCATAAGGATCAACTTCCAATCGCATTGCTTCATAATAATTTTGAAGAGCTTCTGCATATTCTCCTTCTGATTGTGCTGACATTCGTTACGGTCGTTCTTATTGATTCAACTTTTAATAATCTCCGGTTCAAAACCGTACTTGAGATTCTCATCTCATACGGCTCCTCCTTTCTTTTACATAATAAGCAACATCTAAAAATTAGAAGGGACTAGTATGTTTTGAATCAAAATCTAGCCATCCTTTTCAGAAAGAGTCTTTTCAACACCTTCTACTCTTTGTTTGTTCTTACTGCTTTGCACTTTTAAACAGGGTTTAATCACTTCAACAAAATTCGATGGTTCTTTTGGTATCCGAAATACAAACAAGATGGTTTTGGATTGTCTCAACCATTCGAATTAACCCTCATTAAAGGCTACAAAAAATAGTAAGTGAAATCAAATCTAACGAAGCTTTTCATTGGTCGATTCCTATATGTAATGTCTTTCCTTTATGCATTTATTTATATTATACAGTATATACAATACGTATCCTTTTGCTTAATATTCTACTATGTAGATCCAAAGACGCATTAATCCGGGATACAGGACAGAAGGAGTTGCTCTTTTTCAAAGACTCACCTTCACTAAACATAAGTTTTTTGGCCTTACATCGAAGGTTTATTCGAAAGAAAAAAAAAGGCCAAAAAATCAAATCACACCATCTCTGTAGTAAGCAAAGGCTTGTTTTTCTGTTAAAACCGTTGGAATTATTTTTAATATAATATCTGCTAATATCGTGAACGTTTTATCTATAAAATTCTCATTTTTTTGAGATCTGGGCATAGTGATCAAATTGTTTTTTTTTTTTTGCTTCAGTTCCTTTTGGAATGAGTTTCATCACATAGAAATGCTTACTACAAAAATAATAGAATAGGAAATTCCAATTCCATAAGTTTTTATGGGGAGGAGATTACCCGAGGAAAGATGGTCGAGTGGTTCAAGACGTAGCATTGGAAATGCTATATAGACTTATGTCTACCGAGGGTTCAAATCCCTCTCTTTCCGCATTTCCCGTTTTTTCTCTTTTGGAAAAGATCGAAACCCCATTTTTTGGATTAAATCCGCCGAGAATAATATTCTATAACTAGCATTTCTTTAATTTTTAATTGAAGATCTTTTGTATCTATAATTTTATTAACTATTCCTTTATTTTGTGACAAATTGAAGGTCAAATAATGTGGTACTCTATTTCTATTTTTCCAAAGTTGACCCCAACTTTTTTTCATTCGAATTCTCAGTCTTTCTGGATCTTTTCCTTTTAAAGTTATAATATCTTGGGGTTTACAACGATAACTTGGTATATCCACTATATGATGATTGACTAAAATATGTCTATGATTAACTAGTTGCCTGGCTCCAGGAATAGTACGAGCTATACCTAATCGAAAAAGAATATTATCTAAACGCATTTCAAGTAATTGAAGTAAGACCTGGCCTGTTGACCCCTGAGCATTTTTAGCAATATGAACATATTGCCGTAATTGTCGTTCTGTTAAGCCATAATGAAAACGAATTTTTTGTTTTTCTTGTAAACAAACGAGATATTGAGATTTTTTCCACCAGGGTCGAGAAGATCGGTGAACACGTTTTTTATATTTAGGTCTTTTACTCGTAAGTCCTGGTAATGTTTTAAGACGGCGTATGATTTTGAACCGAGGTCCTAAATAACGGGACATAAAAAGCATTCCTTTTCCTTCCATTTCACAAATTTTTCTTTTGTTAGAATAATATGTTAGACCTTATCCGGCCTATATCTTGTTTCATGACAAGGTAGCAGCAATTTTTTTTTACTTTTGAAACCTTAGGCCCTTTCTTCTAAATTCATAATATCTTCAAAACGATTATATCTTCAAAAATCTTATGGGCATATAGAACTACTTTACGGTATAATATGTCATTCTGACAAGCAAATTTTTTAAAAAAGAAGAAATAGTTGGATTAATCCATTAAGTCCATTCTCAAACAATTACAGATTTCAAAAAAGTTCAATTCAAAACAATTCTAAAAATTTAGATTATGGAAGTCAATATTCTAGCACTTATTGCTGTTGCACTTTTTATTTCGATTCCTACTGCTTTTCTAGTCATCATTTATGTAAAAACAATCAGCGAAAACAATTGATTGATTACAAATTCGTTTATAAATATTAGTAGTCGTATCAAAAAAAAGATTGATACTACTACTAATATACCCGTATTAAAAAGCATTAGATTCTTTTTTAGAGTCCACTTCTTCCCCATACTACAAGTGAAAGCGAAAAGGTAAACACTACCATTAAAGCAGCCCAAGCAATACCGGTTATATCCATATAAAAAATTTCCTTTTTTATTACTAATGATAAGAAAATTAATAACAATTGTGCAAAGTAGAAAAAATCGGAGATTTCAATTAAATAATAGTTAAAAAATAGTTAAAAAAGTTTCTTGACCACAAAAAAGTAGGCGACACCCAGATTTGAACTGGGGGATCAGGGATTTGCAGTCCTCTGCCTTACCACTTGGCTATGCCGCCAAACCCATCAATTTTTAGTAAAATAATGTTTGTTTCATTCTTGATTTTGTGTGTTTACTATAGTCTAAAACAAAAACCAATGCAAGTCAAAATAAAACCTCTTTTTTCTAAGTGCCAAATCCATAAAAAAAAAAAAAGAAAACAGTTTTTCTCTATATGAGTTCTATATAAAAGAAAAGAATTAAAAAAAAAAAGAAAATGTTTATGTTTACAATTCCCGATTTTAGTCAAATACAAATGAAAGGGTTTTTCCGTTTCATTGAAAAGGATATATTTGAAAAACTAGTTGATTTTCCACAAATTTCTAATACTGAAAAAGAAGTCAAATTTTTTTTTGGTAAAAATTATAAAATCATGGAACCCCCAACAACAGAAAGGAATGCGGTATATCAACGTTTTACATTTTCTTCAAAATTTTATGTACCAGGAATTTTTATTTATTGGAAACAAATGAAAAGGAAAAGAATGATATATCTCGGAGATATTCCTTTGATGAATGATCATGGAACATTTGTAATAAATGGAAATTATAGGGTCGTAGTTAATCAAATAATAAGAAGTCCCGGTATCTACTATAGTTTAGAACAAAAAAAAGCTGGAAATATATATACTGGCACTCTAATCTCTGATTGTGGAGAAAGGTTGAAATTCGAAATTGATATCAAAAAAAAACTATGGGTTCGTATAAGCAGAAAGAAAAAAGTTTCTATTTTAGTTTTCTTATTCACTATGGGTCTAAAAATTGAAGAGGTTCTTTATAATACTTATAATCTAACAGGATTTGAAGGTTGGGAATTAATTTGGAACGAAAAAATGAAACAAAAACTTTCACGAAAGGGGGGCCCCATTCTTACCTTTTATGAAGAACTCGAATCCATGAAATGCGATAGTAGTGATTTTGCTTTTTCAGAGTTTCTATATAAGAAATTGACTAACTTTATTTCAAAAAGATGTGAATTAGGAAGAATTGGTAGACGAAATCTAAATCAAAAGTTAAACCTCGATATACCTGATAACGAAATTTTTTTATTACCGCAAGATGTATTAGCTATTGTAGATTATCTGATTAAAGTAAGTTATGGTTTGGGTACGATCGATAATATCGATCACCTTCAAAATCGACATTTCTGTTCCGTGTCAGATTTCTTAAAAAAAGAAGTTGGATTAGCTCTAAATCGTGTGAAAGTTTTAATTCAAAAAAATATGCAAACAATAGAAATACTTGAAAATACCCAGAATAAACAAATAATGTTCCCAGAGTTTCCATTTATTTCCACCCAATTAACAAGAACTTTGAAACATTTTTTTGGGTTACACCCCCTATCACAATTTTTAGAGCAAACGAATCCGTTAGCAGAAATACTTCATGGAAGAAAAGTTAGCTTTTTAGGCCCTGGAGGTTTAACGGAGCGAACTGCTAGTTTTCGCGCACGAGATATTCATCCTAGTTATTATGGACGTTTTTGTCCAATTAATACTCCTGAAGGGCAGAATGCCGGGCTTATCGCCTCACTTGCAAATTCCGTAAACGTTGATGATTTTGGTTTTTTAAAAAGTCCATTCTATAATGTAACGAAAAAATCCAATGAAGACCATATGGTTTCTTATCTATTGCCAAATGAAGATAAAAATTACCGAATAGCTTTAGAAAATTTGTTGGCGGTAGATCATAAACTTCCAGAAAAGAAAAATACTCCAACTCAATATCGCCAAGATTTTCTATCTGTTGCATGGGAACAAATCCATTTCAGAAGTATTTTGCCTTTACAATATTTTTCCATTGGAGTTTCTCTGATTCCTTTTCTAGAACACAATGATGCGACTCGCGCTTTAATGGGTTCAAATATGCAGCGTCAAGCTGTCCCATTACTTCAACCAGAAAAATGCATTGTTGGAACTGGCCTAGAAGGCCAAGTAGCACTCGATTCAAGAATTTTAGCAACAAGTATTCAAGAAGGAAGAATCGAATATTTTGATTCGAAGACTATTGTGTCATCCCTGAACAGAAAAACAATAGAAACAATTTTAGAGATATATCAACGCTCTAATAGCAATATTTTGATTCATCAAAAACCTCAAGTAAATCAGGGTAACTATGTGAAAAGAGGGCAATTTATGGCAGATGGTTCGACCACAATAGGAGGGGAGCTCTGCTTAGGAAAAAATATATTAGTAGCGTATATGCCATGGCAAGGATACAATTTTGAAGACGCAATCCTTATCAATGAACGTCTTATCTATGAAGAAATTTTTACTTCTTTTCATATTACAAGGTATGAAACTATGATTTATATGGCAGAGTGTGAGATTTTAACAAAAGAAATACCTCAAATCGAAGCTTACTCACTTCGTCATTTGGATGAAAATGGTATTGTTAGGGTAGGTTCTTGGATACAACCGGGTGATGTTTTAGTGGGCAAATTAAAACCTCGTTCCTCCCAGGAAGTCTTGCGTTTTCCAGAACTAAGATTATTACAAGATCTTTTTTGTACTCCTCGGACAAAAGAAACTTGTCTAAAAGCAAATGGCAAAGGTCGAGTTATTGATGTAAATTGGATCAAACTTCAAACATTATGGCAAGATAATTTAAGAAAAAGCCATCACGAAGATGATGATATAGAAGATGATTTTGAAAAAAATGATCAAACTGACCCTGGGGAGAATGATTCAGAAAAAGTGCATGTATATATTTTACAAAAACGTAAAATACAAGTAGGCGACAAAGTCGCCGGAAGGCACGGTAATAAAGGAATTATTTCCAAAGTTTTGTCTAGGCAAGAAATGCCGTTTTTACAAAACGGGAAACCTGTAGATATGATATTAAACCCTTTGGGAGTACCTTCTCGGATGAATGTAGGACAAATTTTTGAATGTTTACTTGGTTTAGCAGGAACCTTAATGAACAAACAGTATAGAATACCACCCTTTGACGAAAGATATGAGCAAGAAGCTTCTAGAAAATTAGTTTTTAATGAACTTCACAAAGCTAGTGAACAAACAGTGAATCCATGGGTTTTCGAACTGGAACATCTTGGAAAAACCAAGATTTTTGATGGAAAAACAGGGGAAATTTTGGAACAACCTGTAACCGTGGGAAAAGCTTATATGATGAAATTAATTCATCAAGTTTATGATAAAATGCACGCCCGTTCCACCGGAAGTTATGCAAGGATAACACAACAACCTGTACAAGGAAAATCAAAAGGAGGAGGTCAACGACTTGGAGAAATGGAAGTTTGGGCTTTAGAAAGTTTTGGTGTTGCTTCTATTTTACAAGAGATGCTTACTGTCAAATCTGACCATCTAAAAACTCGTACTAAAATACTTAGATCCATATTAGATGGGCATTCAGTACCTAAAGCTGAAACTGCTACGGAGTCCTTTCGCGTGCTTATTCGAGAATTACGATCTTTAGCTTTAGAATTGAATCATACTATTATATCAGAAAAAAACTTTCAGATAGAAAATAAATTCAATTTCAATCAAATTGCTTATGATTGACTCAAAGAAAAAACATCAAAAACTGAGAATTACATTAGTTTCGCCTGAACAGATTCGTGCTTGGTGTGAAAAAACTTTACCCAATGGAGAAAAGGTTGGACAAGTACTCAATCCAAGGACTATCGACTTAGTAACAAATAAACCAAAAAGAAACGGATTATTTTGTGAACGGATTTTTGGACCCGTGAAAAATGGAGTTTGTGCTTGTGAAAAAAAGCCTGGAGAAGAAAAGAAAGGCTTCCCCTTTGGAGATCGGAAAAAGAAAAAAACTTCCATTTGTGAACATTGTGGAGTTGAACTTATAGACTCTCGAGTTCGAAGATACCGAATGGGGTACATTCAATTAGTATGTCCAGTAACTCATATCTGGTATTTCAAACGCATCCCTAGTTATATCGCGATGTTAATTGGGAAAAAAAATTCCGAAATAAAAGACCTAGTATACTGCAACGTGTGACTTGATCCTAAGTTCCGACTATACAGACCAAACTGTCATTCTAGCTATCATTAGAATGCTCTCAATTCTGACATGTCTTCCTCAGAATGAATACCATGAAGCTTAGAAAATAGTGAGAAATAGAAATTAGTCCAAGGTTTTATCTGCTTTTTGGCTTCGGTAAAATATTTTTTTTAGGGATTAGTCTCTTTAAGTTGAATCAGTTTCCTCTCTAAAATAGACGCTAGCTATGGTTATAGAAATAGAATCGTTGCATATAACTTTTCATAAGTATTCTAACCATCGAAGTGGGACAGAGACCTAAAAGATTAAGTTCAAAAAAAAAACGAACAACAGACAAGTAAACCCCAAGTCTAAAAATTTTTTTTTTTCGAAAAAAACTATTGGGAAAAGACTACTCAATAATTCTATTTTTAAATTTTGCTAATTTTAGAACGTGAGCAATGGGTACTTTTTTGGATAGTTTTCTTTTGCTTATCCAAGCTAAAGAGAAGTTTTTTACCAAAACTTTTTAGAGTGACTTGAGTCGTATGAAAAGATAACTTTCACGTCCGATTCTAGAGGGAGATAGATAATCTATCCAAATATTTTTCTTGCTAGGCCCACAACTAATAGACCTACTATATCACGATTCCGGGGTCTATTACAACATGAAGACATTCCATCGTGGATGGATTTTATTGTTCCTTATATTTCTGGTTGGAATTTTGTCGAATTTCAAGAAAGAGAAATAGCTATTGGTGGAAATGCTATACAGAAACAATTAACTGGTTTGGATCTTCGTATTCTTCTGGATCAGTCATATATTGAATGGAAAAAGCTCTTAAAAAATTACAAAATTCAAAGAGGTAAAAACAAAATACAACAAAGAAACCATTTTTTGAGCAGACGCATAAAATTTGCTAAATATTTGATCCAAGCAAAAATCCAACCAGAATGGATGGTTCTATGTTTATTACCAGTTCTTCCCCCCGAATTAAGACCTATTTTTGCTTTGGGTCAACAAATGGTTGTGGAGTCAGATTTGAATAAACTTTATCAAAAAGTTCTTATTCGGAATAAGAATCTTCAAACTAGTTTCGAAATGCAAGGCGGTCCCTTTTATTCAACAGGAGATTTCTTGACTCTTCAAAAACGATTACTCCAAGAAGCCGTAGATGCACTTCTAGACAATGACAGAACCGTCGGACAACCGAGAAATTTTCATAATAGACCATATAAGTCATTTTCAGATGTGATTGCGGGTAAAGAAGGAAGATTTCGTACAAATTTACTTGGAAAACGAGTAGATTATTCAGGTCGATCCGTTATTATAGTGGGTCCTTCTCTGGCATTGCATCAATGTGGGTTACCTCGAGAAATGGCAATCAAGCTTTTTCAACCTTTTTTAATTCGTAGTCTTATTGGACGAGGTTTTGCTTCCAATCTGAGAGCTGCTAAAAATTTGATTCAAAAACGGAAAAACATTGTTTGGAAAATACTTAAAAAAGTAATGCTGGGGCACCCTGTATTGTTAAATCGAGCACCTACTCTCCACAAATTTGGAATATTAGCGTTTCAACCAATTCTAGTAAAAGAGCATGCCATTCGTTTACATCCATTAGTTTGTACGGGATTTAATGCAGACTTTGACGGAGACCAAATGGCTGTTCATGTACCTTTATCTCCAGAAGCTATTGTAGAAGCCCGTTTACTTATGTTTTCTTATACAAATATTTTATCTACAAGTCATGGAAGTCCTATTACAATACCAACACAAGATATGCTTCTTGGACTTTATATATTAACTGTTGAAAAACCACAAGATATTTACGAAATAAGATATCACCCATTTCAATCAAAAGAGATCATTTTTTTTAGAAAAAAGAATACTTATTTCTTAAGTTTTAATCATGTGTTCATAGCATTTCAAAAAAAACAAGTCCAATTAAACAACCCTTTATGGTTGAAATGGAAAGTAGCAAATGGAAGTATTCTTACCCCAACAGCCCGAGAAGTCCCTATTGAAATTCAATATCACCCTAAGGGCTTATCTCAGCAAATTTATGAACATTATGTGACTCAAAACGATCGAATAGAACAAATTATTTGTATATATATTCGAACGACCGTAGGTCGTGTTCTTTTCAATCGAGAAATCAAAAATGCTATAAAAACAACCTCAAAGCTTTTTGAATCCTCTCAAACGACGCCCGCTTTCTAAATCTCTTATCTTTTATGTGTACAGAGAGATCAAGGAGGTCTTTTATTTGAGGACTGGAATACTTTGCTGAATTAGATAATTGCGGAGGTTTCTTGTTATGAAACAAAAAAACCAAGTTCATTTTTATAATAAAGTGATGGATATAACTGCCATGAAAGAGCTTATTCAAAAATTAATTGATCTCTTGGGAATGACATGTACATCGCATATTTTGGATCAATTGAAATTTTTGGGGTTTCACCAAGCTACTGAAGCATCTTTTTCATTAGCAATTGATGATCTTTTAGCAGTGCCATCGAAAGGATGGCTTGTTAAAGAAGAAGACCAACAAGCTTTTTATTCGGAAAAGCAAAATATTCTCGGCAATTTGCATACAGTCGAAACATTACGTCAATTAATGGAAAGATGGCATACTACAAGTGAATTTTTGAAAGAAGAAATGCACCCTAAATTTCATATAATAGAACCTTTGAATCCAGTCTATATGATGTCTTTCTCGGGAGCTCGGGGAAATAAATCTCAAGTTCACCAATTACTAGGTATGCGAGGGTTAATGTCAGATCCCCAAGGAAAAATCGTGGATCTACCCATTCAGGGCAATTTCCAGGAAGGGCTCTCTTTAACAGAATATATAATTTCCTCCTATGGAGCTCGTAAAGGAGTTGTGGATACTGCTATACGAACAGCGGATGCTGGCTATATTACACGTAGACTTGTTGAAGTCGTACAACATATAGTTGTACGTAAAATTGATTGTGGTAGTACTCAAGGTATTTTTTATAGTCCCCATACAAAGATCGGAAAAATCAATTTTTTGAACAAGATAATGGGGCGTGTATTAGCAGATCATGTATATATAAATAAAAGATGTGTTGCTACGCGCAATCAAGAAATTAGTGCTGGACTTTTTAAGCAATTCGTCAGTCTTTCGGTCCAATCAATATCTATACGAAGTCCTTTTACTTGCAAAAGTCTATCTTGGATTTGTCAATTATGTTATGGTCAAAGTCTTAGTCACAATAACTTGATCGAATTGGGAGAAGCAGTAGGTATTATTGCCGGTCAATCTATCGGGGAACCGGGAACTCAATTAACATTAAGGACTTTTCATACCGGAGGAGTTTTTACAGGTAATATCGCAGGAACTATACGAGCGCCTTTCAACGGAAGGATTCAATTCAATCCAAAGTTAGTTTATCCTATTCGTACATATTATGGGCATCCTGCTTATATTTGTTCTAAAAGTTTATTTTTAATTATAAAGGATAGTGGTGATAAGTTGGATTATTCGATTATTCCAACAAAAAGTTGGATTTTTGTTCAAAATTACCAAAATGTAGAATCGGAACAACTTATTGCTGAAATTCATACTAAAATTTCTTTTTTAAAGGAAAAAGTTATTAAATATATATATTCAGAATTAAACGGAGAAATGCACTGGAGTACTCTTCTATGGCATGAACCAAAAAATGTCCAAGGTAATGTTCATTGTACACTTGAAGCGGGTCATTTATGGATATTATCAGGAACTATATGCAAACCAAGACTAGCTTTTCCGTTTCCTAAAGATCAAGATCAAGTAACTATTCCCTTGCTGATTACCAAACAGCAAAATGATTTCGACTCTTCTGTAGACAATTTACTACAAAATTTGTCCTTTTATCGTTCCGAAGAAAAATTCATTCAAAATAAATTTTTTATCTCTATTCCAAAATTTTTGGATAATTTTGATTGCAATATTAAAGGAAAGAAACAAAAAAATCGCATTCTGGTTCCATTGCTTACTGTTTCAAAAAGACAAAAAAAGGAACATAGACTACTTTTTCCTAATTGTATTCTAAAAATTTCCCGAAACGGTCTTTTGAATAGAAATACAAGTTTCTATATATGGAACAATTCTCAATATAAGATTGTGAACTCAGAATTTCTAGAATGTATTTATTCGTCTAACAAATTTTTCTTGCTTGATCATATTTTTTGTCGAGTAGACACACAAAAAATCGGTAATAAAAAAAAACAAGTTTTTGGACTAGTCCAATTTCACAAAAAAAAACCAACTATTTTTGCGAAAATATTATCCATAAACATCTATTTTTATAGCTATAGAAAGATCAAAAAATCTTTACACATATTTAGACGCAAACAAAAAAATATTTTTAAAGAATTGCAATTAGAAAGGAACTATTTTCAAAAAAAAAGGGCTTACAAGAAAAAATCATTTGTATTACTACAAACCACCCTAGAATATCAAAAACCTAAGAATTCATCAAAAGTACGCTTTTGTACAGATCTTTTTAGAGAAGAAAACAAGTTACATATAAAAGAGAACAATTTTTTCCATGAAATCAAAAATCTCAAAACGAATGTTCATCTGATTTGGAATTGTTTAATTTTGATTTGGGAAAACAAATCGATAAAACCTAGGGAACCTAGGGCTTATACATGTATTACGTCCATACGAACAAAGAAGATTATTATCGACATGATTGAACTTAGTTTGACTCCGATAAATCAAAAACACAATCTAAAAAATTTAGTAATATTTTTTCATCAAGCTAAACTTTTATCTTCCAGCAAAAAGTATACAGCAACTTTTCGTTCATTATCTAAGGAAGACAAAAGTTTGTCTTGGATTATTCTAGCAACATCTGATTATTTTCAAATAAAACTATTACAAACTTTAGATATCATAAACGAATTTGAAGAAGTAAGTTTTTTAGGGCATTTATATCGTATTCATAAAGTTTTTCTAAATTGTAAGAAAAGATTGTTTAAGAGTCTTTACAACTATTTAAAAGTTTTCGAAGCCCCTAAATGTTATATTATGGACGAAAATAGCAAATTTTGGGAATCTCCAACAAAAAGAATTACTTTTTTTTCAAATTCAAAAAAGAACTGTGAGCAAAAATTCCCAATAAAAAATCTTGGCCAATTGCTTTGGCAAAAATTTGCTATATCAAGAAATGAATCATTTTCAGAATCGGGACAAATTATCGTTATTCGTGAAAAATCTTTAATAGTGCGATTAGCTAAACCCTACTTGGCTACTCCAAAATCTACTATTCATGGTAATTACGCAGAAATGATTAACCAAGGAAATTCGTTAATAACCTATTTGTATGAAAGATTTCAATCTAGTGATATAACACGAGGTCTTCCAAAAGTGGAACAATTTTTAGAGGCACATTCAAAAAATCCTGTAGTACAAAGTTTAGAAAATAGCTTTCGAAAATGGAACCAAGATATGACAATAACTCTTGGAAGTTTTTGGGGTTTAGTCATAAGTACTAAAATAACTTTGACGCAAGGTCAAATTCATTTAGTCAATCAAATACAAAAAGTTTATCAATCTCAAGGAGTACATATATGTGAGAAACACTTAGAGCTTATTATACAGCAAATGACCTCAAGAGTACTTGTGTCTAAGGACGTAATGCTTAATGTTTTTTTACCAGGAGAGCTCGTTTTCTTTTCGCGAGCACAAAAACTAGATCGGGCTTTCGACGAGGTAATCCACTATCAAACAAAAATTTTGGGGATAACAAAATCATCTTTTGAAACTACAAGTTTTATATCGGAGGCCAGTTTTCAGGAAACTACTCGAGTTTTAGCTAAAGCTGCTTTTCAAGGTCGGATTGATTGGTTGAAAGGACTGAAGGAAAATTTGATTCTCAGTAGTAAAATACCCGCCGGTACTGGAAAATGGAAAAAAAAAAATCAAAAGGTTTCAAAAAGCGAAACTAAACAAAAAAATCTTCGTTTTTTTTTTTTCTATTCTAAAAAAAGAATAGAAAACTAAAAATTTAGAAAAGTCATAGATTCCGTAGGAATGGAAATTCTTTTAGAGAAGAGAAAAGCAAAACATGACAAACGTTTTCAAAAAAAAAAGGCGTGTTTCTAAAAAGAATGTTTTCAAAGATATGATAAAAGTAGCAGTTCATCTCGGACATCAAAAAAATGAGTTGAATCCGAAAATGCGTTGTTATATTTTGACTGAACGTGGAAATTTACATATTATCAATCTAGTTCGAACAATTCTTTTTTTATCTGAAGCTTGCGATCTTTTAATGGATGCCGCGAGAAAACGAAAGGAATTCCTTCTAGTTGGCACGAAAGGGTATGCAGCTGATTTAATAGCATCAACTGCCAAAAAAACTGGATGTCATTATATCAACTACAAATGGCAGGGTGGCTTGTTAACGAATTGGTCTACCACAAAAGAAAAACTTGAGAGGTTTAGAAATTTGAAACAAAAATATAAGTCGGGACTGTTCCATCGAAGACGTACGAAAAAAGAAATTGCACTTATTGAAAAGCAATTAGAACTTCTACAACAGTATTTAGAAGGAATTTTCTATATGAAAAAGTTACCTGATATTGTAATAATCGTTGATCAACAAAAGGAATCTACTGCTGTTAGAGAATGCAGAGCGCTGGGCATTCCCACAATTAGTTTAGTTGATACTAATTGTGATCCAGATTTCGTAGATATTCCAATTCCAGCCAATGATGATGCCCGTGGATCCGTTGGATTAATTCTGAACAAATTAATGTCAGCTGTTTCTTCTGGTTATAATAATTAGTCAAATCATTTTTCGAAGTAAGCGCAAAGCTCGCTCTTCATTTTTTTTTTTTTTTTAGTGAAAATTCAGAAATCATTCCTTCAGAAAAAAATAAGTGATTTTTTTGAAAAAGGATAATATGAACATATTGCAAAATAGTATTAGTATACTAAATAATTTCAATCATTTTGGAGAAATTTCTGGTGTAGAGGTAGGCCAACACTTGTATTGGCAAATAGGCGGGTTTCAAGCTCATGGACAAGTACTTATAACTTCTTGGTTTGTTATTGCTATTTTACTAGGTTTCGCTATTATAACTATTCGAGATCCGCAAACTATTCCAACCGGAAAACAAAATTTTGCTGAATACATTCTTGAATTTCTTCGAGATTTGACCAGAACTCAAATTGGCGAGGAACATTATGTTTCTTGGCTTCCTTTTATTGGAAGCTTATTTTTTTTTATCTTTGTTTCTAACTGGTCCGGTGCTCTTGTTCCTTGGGGTATTTTTCAAATACCGCACGGCGAATTGGCTGCACCTACAAATGACATTAATACTACAGTTGCTTTAGCTTTACTTACGTCAGTAGCCTATTTCTATGCGGGTCTTTCAAAAAAAGGATTAAGTTTTTTTGGTAAATATATTCAACCAACTCCAATATTGTTACCAATTAATATCTTAGAAGATTTTACCAAGCCTTTATCACTTAGTTTTCGACTTTTTGGAAATATTTTGGCAGATGAATTAGTAGTCGCCGTTCTTGTTTCTCTAGTTCCTTTAGTTGTTCCTATACCTGTAATGTTTCTAGGATTATTCACAAGCGGAATTCAGGCTCTCATTTTTGCGACTCTCGCTGCAGCTTATATAGGTGAATCCTTAGAAAATCATGATTAAATCATTTATAGGAATCCAATCTTAATAAAATATTCAATGGACTAAGCTGAAAAAAAGTATACTAACTAGGTTTTTAGTATTATCAACTATTCAATACATTTTTTTAAGTAAAAGGAGATTATTATGAATCCTATGATTTCTGCCGCTTCTGTTATTGCTGCTGGGTTAGCCGTCGGACTTGCTTCTATTGGGCCGGGTGTTGGCCAAGGGACTGCTGCCGGTCAAGCTCTAGAGGGTATTGCGAGACAACCTGAAGCAGAAGGTAAAATACGAGGTACATTATTGTTAAGTTTAGCATTTATGGAAGCTTTAACTATTTATGGGTTAGTTGTTGCTTTAGCACTGCTATTTGCTAATCCTTTTGTTTGAGAATTCAATCTTCCCCTCTACGGAATTACTTGTCCTGGAGGGGCTGCCTCGAAACAAAAGTTTTCTACTGTTACTCTCTGAATAAGTAATGAGATCATAAATACCAAAAATTGAGCTGTTTATTTATAAACTTTTCTAAATTAATAAAACTAAGTACAAAAGGTGTTGGAATGACGGAATTTTTGATTTTGCAAAATTTTTATCTATAAGGGGAGACCATATGAAAAAAGTAATTGATTCTTTCGTTTATTTAAGCTATTGGCCCTTAGCTGAAGGCTTTGGATTAAATACTAATATTTTGGAAACAAATATAATCAATTTAAGTGTAGTGTTTGGCATACTCATATTTTTTGGAAAGGGAGTGTGTGCGAGTTGTAGTTTTGAATAATATAGCTGAGATGAATCAGCTGCACTTTCAATAAGATACAAAAGTGCATAATCTCAACGAATTACTTCTATACGGGGACTAGAGAAGTACTACCGCATTTCGTAATTAATGAGTACGGAGAATGTTCGTTGAATGGTTAAAGCAGAACTGCTTAAAGTCCAAATTGAATAGAACAGGGTGTATTCTTTCCACCACTGTGTCTAGTGTTGTGTTAAAGGACATAGTTGGAGATTACTCCACTAGATAGATAATATTCATATCTCTGGAAACAGTAAAAGAATCGGGATCTCCCAATTTATGCGAAATTGAACTAACAACCTACACAAAAGAGATATTATTCAAAGGAAAAAAACAACTTTGTCAAACAAAAAGAAAAAAATTCCCCCTTGACAAAAGAGTCTTCATAGTTAAAAGATGTTTCATACCTCTTAAGCAGAAAGGCAGGCTTGGTACCGGAAACTGAGCAAGAGAGCCGAATGAAATGAAAATTTCATGTTCGGTTTGGGAAGAGATTATTTATTCAAATTTCGGGGATTAAAGAAGAGATGATCTACTTTCATTAAGTAATCTATTAGATAATCGTAAACTCAAGATTTGTCAAACTATTCAAAATTCAGAAGATTTATGTAACGGAGCTGCCGATCAACTTGAGAAGGCTCGAGCTCGGTTACGAGATGTTGAAAAAAGAGTAAATGAAATTCGAAAAAACGGATACCTACAAATTGAAGAAGAAAAAGAAAATCTCATTAAAGCTGCTTCAGCAAATTTAAAACAACTGGAAGATTCTAAAAATGAAACTGTTTGCTTTGAACAACAAATAGTAATTGATCAGGTAAGACAACAAGTTTCTTGTCAAGCTTTACGAAACGCTTTAATAACTTTAACTAACTGCTTGAATAACGAATTGCATTTATATATTATCGACTATAATATTGATCAGCTTAAAGACATGAAAAGAATTTTTGACTAGATAGGTTTTCCTTTTTTTCAAAACAGATATATTAGGAGGAGTCATGATAACTATTCGGCCTGACGAAATTAGTAGTCTTATACGTGACCAAATCGAGCAATATAATAACGAAGTCCAAGTGATTAATATGGGCATTGTACTTCAAGTAGGAGACGGTATTGCTCGTATTCATGGTCTTTGTGAAGTAATGGCAGGGGAATTGGTCGAATTTGAAGATGGTACAATCGGTATTGCTCTAAATTTAGAGACTAATAATGTTGGAGTTGTTTTAATGGGGGATGGTTTGACAATTAAAGAAGGAAGTTCCGTGAAAGCAACAGGTAAAATTGCGCAGATACCAGTAAGTGATGCTTTTTTAGGTCGTATTGTAGACGCTTTAGCCCAACCTATTGACGGCAGAGGTCCAATTTCTGCTTCGGAAGTCCGACTGATTGAATCTCCTGCTCCGGGTATTATCTCGCGCCGGTCCGTCTATGAACCTCTTCAAACAGGACTTATTGCTATTGATTCTATGATTCCTATAGGACGAGGTCAACGAGAATTAATTATTGGCGACAGACAGACTGGTAAGACAGCCGTAGCTACAGATACTATTCTTAACCAAAAAGGACAAAATGTTATATGTGTCTATGTAGCAATTGGTCAAAAGGCTTCTTCTGTAGCTCAGGTAGTTAAAACATTACGAGAACGTAGCTCAATAGAATATACTATTGTTGTATCCGAACCTGCAGATTCGCCTGCTACACTACAATATCTTGCTCCTTATACAGGAGCAGCTTTAGCTGAATATTTCATGTATAAAAAGCAACATACTTTAATAATTTATGATGATTTATCTAAACAAGCACAAGCTTATCGACAAATGTCTCTTCTATTAAGAAGACCACCTGGCCGGGAAGCTTACCCTGGAGATGTTTTCTTTTTACATTCGCGCTTACTTGAACGAGCAGCTAAATTAAATAATCAGTTGGGTGAAGGAAGTCTTACTGCTCTACCTATAGTAGAAACACAAGCTGGAGACGTTTCAGCGTATATTCCTACTAATGTAATTTCTATTACTGATGGACAAATTTTTTTGTCTGCCGATCTCTTCAATGCAGGGATACGCCCTGCCATTAATGTAGGTCTTTCTGTATCTAGAGTCGGATCCGCGGCTCAGATAAAAGCAATGAAGCAAGTAGCCGGAAAATTGAAATTAGAGTTAGCTCAATTTGCAGAGTTAGAAGCCTTTGCCCAATTCGCTTCTGATCTTGATAAAGGTACTCAAGATCAATTAGCAAGAGGTCAACGGTTACGCGAGCTACTCAAACAACCTCAAGCAGCCCCTTTAAGTGTTGAAGAGCAAATAGCTACTATTTTTATTGGGACAAATGGATATCTAGATCGATTCGAAGTTCAATTTGTTAAAAAATTTCTAGATCAATTACGAGAGTATTTAAAAAATAGTAAACCTCAATTCGGAGAAATTATACGTACAACTAAGACATTAACCGAAGAAGCAGAAACGATGTTAAGAGAAGCTATTAAAGAACAAATTGAACTTTTTGTTCTTCAATTAAAAAAATAATGCGTCCAATAGGATTTGAACCTATATTTAAGGTTTAGAAGACCTCTGTCCTATCCATTAGACGATGGACGCTCTTTCTCTCTTTTTTTTTCTATGTTGATCACGAGTTTTCGTGATCAACATAGAAAAAAATTTTGAATTCCATTGTTTTCTAGAATAGCAGGTAGCATTTCATGGAAATAGAACCCGCATAATTAGCTTGGAGGGTTAAAGGTTATGACACATTTCGAATGCTTCTAATTGAGAATCGAACACAAAATTTCATTTCATTCGGCTCATGGGGGATATCCAACTAGTAAAGGTTAGTTTCTCCCATATATGGGTTCATTTTTTTTTGTTTTTGTTAAGTCGATTTTTATAAATGAAAAAAATAACTAGAAATTCCAACTTTCTGCTTGTTTCGTTATCTATTTATAGGTTTTGTGGTCTTCAGTAACCTAAGGGTCACCAAGTGCAAACTTCAAATAAACGAAAGTCATCTATAACTAAATTGCATTTTTATTCTATTTTGGAGGAATTACCCGCCTGTTTTCCTTTTTTTATAGCCTTCTGCAAAATTCATTGTTACAATGAAATAATAAGAATAATAAAATGGAAAGGAAAAACGAAATAAAAAAAAGGAGGGGACAAATGATATCAGAAGGTCAATTGTTGCTAGCCCTTGTTTTGGCTTTGATAACAAGTATTTTAGCTTTCCAATTGGGGAAAGAACTTTATGAATAATTATCTATTTAGTTTCTATCTAGAACAAAGAAAAAACTCTTTTTTTTTGTCAAGACACGATAACTTAATCTTTTTATATATTCACAGCAAGTGATGAACTTAATCTTTTTCTCGCTAGGAGAGATGGCTGAGAGGACCAAAGCGGCGGATTGCTAATCCGTTGTACGGACAATCCCGTATCGAGGGTTCGAATCCCTCTCTCTCCGTTATGTTATTATTGATTGAAATTAATTAACCTTCTTCTTTACGGCCAGGATTACGCCCTGGGTCATTTGATAGAAATCCAAAGATAAAAAGGGAAATAAAGAAAATCACTATTGTATAAACAAATACCTTAAGAGTAAGCATTGCGTAATCTCCGAGATCTTTAATTAGATTAATAAATAAAAACACATATTTTTTTTAGCGAAAACTTACGACTGCTTGCCAAACAAAAGCCAATAGAAAAAAAAACACGGGAATTATTGGCATTATATTCACAAGTGGATCAAAATTCGCATAAGCTTCGGGTAGTTTACAAAAAAAAAGATTGCTAAAAGTATTTTGGAAAAAAAGAATAGTTAGCATTACAGGTCTCCATCAATCAGTTTTGAGTTTATATTGTTTGTTTAAAAAGGAATCGTTTGACTGAAAATTTTTTCAGACATTATTTTACTAGATCTAATAGAAAAAGATCAACCCCCCGCTCCTAATTTTTAACTTTTTCAAAATTATGACCAAATAATATCTAAGTTCTATTTATATTACACTACACAGTGTTGAAAAGCAGAAAACATAAAAATGGGACGTCGCCAAGCGGTAAGGCAACAGGTTTTGGTCCTGTTATTACAAAGGTTCGAATCCTTTCGTCCCAGAAAACTTTTCAGTCCAAAATATTCGGACTATGGATTCTTAGATATTATCCAAAAACCACGTTTATGAACTTGACAAATTCCTAGTTTGTTGGATATTATGCGAATACTGGCCCCTATCGTCTAGTGGCCCAGGACATCTCTCTTTCAAGGAGGCAGCGGGGATTCGACTTCCCCTAGGGGTACGAGAAAAGGAGTGGTTTAAAAAGTCTTTTCTCTTTCCGGGTCGATGCCCGAGTGGTTAATGGGGACGGGCTGTAAACTCGTTGGCATTATACCTACGCTGGTTCAAATCCAGCTCGACCCAAAGCTTTAGTTTCAATGTTGTTAGATAGAAAAGAGAACAAGCAGATACTTGCTGGGAAGGAAAAAAAAGATCGGACCAAGTTTACTAAAAACTAAAAAAAAGTAAAGGGATTGTAGTTCAATTGGTTAGAGTACCGCCCTGTCAAGACGGAAGTTGCGGGTTCGAGTCCCGTCAGTCCCGATCTATTCTATCAAGTTCTTTTTGCTATGAGTAAAAAGAACTTTTTCCATCTTTGATTTTGCTATCTATCTATCTATCTATCTATCTATCTATCTATCTATCTGCAGATATTTTCTATACCTTCACATTTTCTTTCTATTCTAGAGATAACAGAAATAGGAAAAAGTCTGCTATCGAGATCGAACCGATTAGCATCACATTACAAGTGCGATGCTCTAACCTTTGAACTAAGCAAAACAGTCTAATGCTGCAATAGTTGATTTATGCGAAACTATTCTAGAACAAACTAATTTTTTCTTGAAAAAAAGAAACGTCTAGCTTTGTTTTTGAGTTTGAACATTTTGAAAATTTGTTGATCTGAATACTAGGCTTCTTACACTTAAGTAGAAGGGGATATGGCGGAATTGGTACACGCTACGGACTTGATTAAATTGAGCTTTAGTAGGAAATCCTACTAAATGATAGCTTTCCAATACAGGGAAACCCGAGATAGTTCGAATGGGCAATCCTGAGCCAAATCAAAGTCAGAGGATTCTCTGACTAAAAAAGGTAGATAGGTGCAGAGACTCGATGGAAGTTATTCTAACTATGAATATCATTCAAATCAACTGGATTTCATTTTCTAGAGAGAAAAGAAATCCGTTATAGAGCGAATAAAGAGAGAGCCCATTTCTACATGTTCTTTTCAGCACCAATGAAATTTGGAGTAGTCAGAAAATCCGTTGGTCTACGAGACCTTGAGGGTTCAAGTCCCTCTATCCCCAAGTTTGGGAAAATATTGCAAATATTAGTGTTGGATTGACTAATTTATTAGTTTATTTTAAAATAAAGGGTGAGCATAGTCATAGTAAGTTTAGTTATCACTCTGTGAGAAAAAATTCGTGTTACCGGCCGGGATAGCTCAGTTGGTAGAGCAGAGGACTGAAAATTCTCGTGTCACCAGTTCAATTCTGGTTCCTGGTATTCAATTCTGTTTTGATTACTATTAAGTAAAGTAATTTAAAGCTTTATCCTTATGCTGTGATTTCGATTAATTCTTTTTTTACTCGAACCTTCTTGGTAAAGCAGAATCCTAATCATATTGTCTTGATGACTCTTCTTTTTGCTTGATATTTTTTTTATATTTCTCACAAAATCTCATCCATCTTGCAAAGAGTTTTTCTTTGATGAACATAGACTAAGACCTAGATTTTGATTTCTTATACACCTCAAAGTTCATTAAGTAATAACCATTTTTCTGAGGTTTCATACTCGTTATATACTTTGAATGGAGATGAAACCGAGACCATATCATCTCAACTCAGATGAATCAAAATTTCTATTGCTTCTAATTATACTATTTTTCCCTCCTGATATATATATAAACAGATCCTTTTCTGTTAAACAGATCCTTTTCTGTCAAGGTCATTTTTCATTTTATTGAATCAATTTGATGAGAAAAGGATATTATCTATGTTTTAATATATCATTGTTTGCAACAATGTTATTTATATGTATATGACCTACTTAACTCAGTGGTTAGAGTATCGCTTTCATAAGGCGAGAGTCATTGGTTCAAATCCAATAGTAGGTATAAATCGAAATCTTCTAAGACTGGCTCGAGCCCCCCCGAAAAAAAAGGGGGGGGGGGGGAGCTCTAATTAGGTAAAACTGCGTTTATAGCTTCTAATCTGGTTCTAGCTCTTTTGATAGCTAGATCAACTTCAATTTTTTGTCTTTTGCCTAGAACTCGATTTGCGTTAGCTTTAGCTTGTTGAAAAACTTCCTGTGCTTCTTGAGGATCAATGTCAACACCCTTCTCTGCATCATTTACCCATAAAATAATTTGATTTTGCTCTATCTTGGCAAAACCACCCATCAAAGCAATAGTAGACCATTTTTCATTAATACGTATTTTCATAACCGCTATATCCACAGCAGTAACAAGTGAAGCATGGTTTGGTAAGATGCCAATTTTACCACTATTAGTGGAAAGTATGATTTCTTTTACTTGGGAATCCCAAACAACTCGAGTAGGAGTTAATACACGAAGATTTAGTGTCATTTTTTTAAATTCAAATTTTACTTATTAATAGCCTTCGCGGTAGATTTCTCTTATCATTTTATAACTTCATCGATATTACCAATCAAGTAAAAGGATTGTTCAGGGAGACCATCTAAATCTCCGGCAAGAATCATTTGAAAACCTCTTGTTGTTTCAATAAGACTAACATATTTCCCTGGGGAACCCGTAAAAACCTCTGCTACAAAAAAGGGCTGTGATAAAAAACGTTCAATTTTTCGTGCTCTGGCTACAGTTAATCGGTCTTCTTCTGATAATTCATCTAGTCCAAGAATAGCTATAATATCTTGAAGTTCTTTGTAACGTTGCAAGGTTTGTTTCACTTCTTGTGCAATTTCATAATGTTTTTCACCTACAATCCTAGGTTGAAGCATAGTAGATGTGGAATCTAATGGGTCAACTGCTGGGTAGATTCCTTTGGCAGCTAATCCTCTAGAAAGTACAGTAGTAGCATCCAAATGTGCAAATGTTGTAGCAGGAGCGGGATCAGTCAAGTCGTCCGCAGGTACATAAACTGCTTGGATAGAGGTTATAGACCCTTTTTTAGTAGAAGTTATTCTCTCTTGCAAAGAACCCATTTCTGTACTAAGGGTTGGTTGATAACCTACAGCAGAGGGCATTCTGCCCAATAGAGCGGATACTTCAGATCCAGCTTGAACAAAGCGGAAAATATTATCTATAAATAAAAGTACATCTTGTTCGTTCACATCTCGGAAATATTCTGCCATAGTTAGGGCGGTTAAACCAACTCTCATACGAGCTCCTGGTGGTTCATTCATTTGGCCATAGACCAGAGCTACTTTGGATTCTATTATATTTTTTTCATTGATTACTCCGGATTCCTTCATTTCCATGTAAAGATCATTTCCTTCACGAGTACGTTCTCCTACGCCGCCAAAAACGGAAACACCACCATGAGCTTTAGCTATGTTATTGATTAACTCCATAATTAGCACTGTTTTACCCACTCCTGCTCCCCCAAAGAGACCAATTTTGCCACCACGTCGGTAAGGTGCTAAAAGGTCCACGACTTTAATGCCTGTTTCAAAAATTGCCAAATTAATATCTAATTGTGAAAAGGCAGGGGCGGGTCGATGAATAGGAAATGTTGTACTTGTGTCTATAGGACCTAAATTATCAACAGGTTCTCCAAGAACGTTGAAAATTCGTCCCAGAGTCATTTTACCGACGGGTACACTAAGAGGAGCTCCTGTATCAATTACTTTCATTCCTCTCATCAAACCGTCTGTCGCGCTCATAGCTACAGTTCTAACTGTATTGTTTCCCAATAACTGTTGTACTTCACAAGTAATATTAATTTCCTTACTGCCTATTTGACCTTTCACAATCAAAGAATTGTAAATATTAGGTAGATTCCCCAGAGGGAAGGATACATCCAGTACCGGACCAATTATTTGAGTAATATGTCCTACATTTTTTTGTATCTTTGTTGATACAAAAAAAATAAAACTTTGGGTTCTCATAAAAATCAAAATTAAAAGCATGATTGAAAAAATCCAAGAAGTCCATATCAAATCAATTGAATCAGTCAAAAACTAACTCGATTTTATTTTACTCTTTTGTAGTAGGTTAATAGCATAATTCAATCTTTTTTTGTTTTACATGTTCAATGAATAAGAAAATAAACTACATCTTTTTTATATTTATACATTTAACCTAGAAATATTCTGAGAAGAATGACTTTTCAAAGTAAAAATTGGGTTGCATTATATATAAAAAAATTTTAAAATAAAAAGTGTATCCAAAATCTACCAATAAGGAAGAAAAGAGTCTATAAAAGAAAATGTCGAGCAGACCTCGTTCTTGTCAGAAATATGATTTGATTTAGGGAGGGACTTATGTCACCAAAAACAGAAACTAAAGCAAGCGTAGGATTTAAAGCTGGTGTTAAAGATTATAGATTAACTTATTATACTCCAGAGTATCAGACTAAGAACACTGATATCTTGGCAGCATTCCGAGTAACTCCTCAACCCGGAGTACCGCCCGAGGAAGCAGGCGCAGCGGTAGCTGCTGAATCTTCTACAGGTACATGGACCACAGTTTGGACTGATGGTCTTACTAGTCTTGATCGTTACAAAGGACGATGCTATGATATCGAACCTGTTCCGGGAGAAGACAATCAATTTATTGCTTATGTAGCATATCCTTTGGACCTTTTTGAAGAAGGTTCTGTTACTAACATGTTTACTTCTATTGTGGGGAATGTTTTTGGTTTTAAAGCTCTACGAGCTCTACGCCTAGAAGATTTGCGAATTCCTCCTGCTTATATCAAAACATTTCAAGGTCCACCTCATGGGATCCAAGTAGAAAGAGATAAATTAAACAAATATGGACGTCCTTTGTTGGGATGTACCATCAAACCTAAATTAGGTCTATCTGCTAAAAATTACGGTAGAGCAGTTTATGAATGTCTTCGTGGCGGACTAGATTTTACTAAAGATGATGAAAATGTAAATTCTCAACCCTTTATGCGTTGGAGAGATCGCTTTGTTTTTTGCGCGGAAGCTATTTATAAAGCTCAAGCTGAAACAGGTGAAATTAAGGGACATTACTTAAATGCTACTGCGGGTACATGTGAAGAAATGATAAAAAGAGCAGTATTCGCAAGAGAATTAGGGGTTCCGATTGTTATGCATGATTATTTAACAGGAGGTTTCACTGCAAATACCACTTTAGCTCATTATTGCCGAGATAATGGCTTACTTCTTCATATTCATCGTGCAATGCATGCAGTTATTGATAGACAAAAAAATCATGGTATGCACTTCCGTGTACTGGCTAAAGCATTACGAATGTCCGGTGGAGATCATATTCATGCCGGTACTGTCGTAGGTAAACTTGAAGGAGAACGAGAAATTACTTTAGGTTTTGTGGATTTACTTCGTGATGACTTTATTGAAAAAGATCGAAGTCGTGGTATTTATTTCGAGCAAGATTGGGTATCTATGCCAGGTGTTCTGCCTGTTGCTTCAGGAGGTATTCACGTTTGGCATATGCCTGCTTTGACCGATATCTTTGGAGATGACGCTGTATTACAATTTGGTGGAGGAACCTTAGGACATCCTTGGGGAAATGCACCCGGTGCCGTAGCTAATCGGGTTGCTTTAGAAGCTTGTGTCCAAGCTCGTAATGAAGGACGTGATCTTGCTCGTGAAGGGAATGAAGTAATTCGTGAAGCTTGTAAGTGGAGTCCTGAACTAGCTGCTGCTTGTGAAGTATGGAAAGAAATCAAGTTTGAATTTGATAGTGTGGATACGCTATAGTAGTTTCAACTAGGAAACTTTTGATTTCTATTTTTCGGGGGTCTGGGGGTCTACCCAGACTCTTTCATTGATTCTTGTTGGAGTTTACTTAGTATTTTTGGTCAGGAGTTAGCAGCTCAGTGGAAAAGAGCCCACGGTTCCAGACCATGATGTCAAGGGTTCAACCCCCTTCTAGCTCATAATAGATTTCATATAGAAAAAACTTTATACACTTCCAGATGTGCGATTTTTCTTTCTAGCATTGTCTGTGAATAATATACAATGTTAGAAAGAAAAAGAAACAAATTTCTATTTTTTTCTATGGTAAATTCTAACTTATCTTCCATTTTTGTACCTATAGTGGGTTTAGTTTTCTCGGCCCTTACAATGGTACTTTCTTTTTTGTACATCCAAAAAGATGAAATATTATGAAAACGAAGAATTAGTTTCCCAATCTTAAAAATGTTGATACAAAGCTAGTGAAAGTAAGGAATAGCCCGTCTCGCCCTTGCTTATTCCTTCTCTTCACTTCAATTTAATTGAGATATGACTTATATGAATCATCAATCAAAAAGGCTTTGGATAGAGTCTATCCAAGGTTCTCGAAGAAAAAGTAATTTTTTGTTTGCCTCTGTTCTTTTTGCAGGTGCATTAGGTTTTTTTCTAGTTGGATTTTCAAGTTATCTTGGCAGGAACCTTATACCCCTACTGTTTTTTGAAAAAATACTTTTTATTCCACAAGGGATTATAATGTGTTTTTATGGTATTGCAGGCCTTTTTTTTAGCTTTTATTTTTGGTGTACAATTTTTTTTGATGTGGGTAGTGGTTACAATCAGATTGATGAAAAAAAAGGAATTATATGTCTTTTTCGTTGGGGATTCCCAGGAAGAACTCGTCGTGTTTATTTACGATTTTCTATCGAAAATGTTCAGATGATCACAATGCAAGTACAAAAAAGTCTTTTTTCTAGCCACCATGTCCTTTATATGAAAGTAAGGGGATTACCAGACATTCCTTTAGCTCGTACTGGGGAAAAAATTCATCAAAAAGAAATGGAACAAAAAGCTGTAGAATTAGCTCGTTTTTTGCGTGTGTCTATTGAAGGAGTTTGATTAGACATAGACAATTCTATAAAAATATTTGTAGTTTTCATTTTAAAAATGAATTGAGAAGAATCCATGGGTTTGATACCTCATTCTATAATTCGTATTATATCTCGACTTCGATCAGAACTCATGAATAAATCAAGTTCATTAGTTATTCATCACATAGAAGTTACACAAAATAGAGCAGCTGTTTCTTTACGATATGTTGCATGTTTTATAGTATTGCCGTGTCTAATTTCTATTTCACTAGAAAAATGCGTAGAATCGTGGGTCACTTTTTGGTGGAATACTAGTTCATCCAAAATATTAGATTATTTACAAGAAGAAAATAATCTAGTAAGAGTTAGTCAAATAGAAGAACTTTTGCTCTTTGAAACAACAGTAGAAGATTTTTCGGAAACACATTTAAAAAAAAATTTTTTGTTCGAGTTGTACAAAAAAGATTGTATCCAAATAGTTACACATTTAGGAACAAATCTTTTAGAATTTATTATTCTAAGCACTTTTCTTTTTATGAGTCAAAAAAAGCTTACAATTTTCTTTTCTTGGATTCGAGAAATTTTCTATAGTATAAACGATACAATGAAAGCTTTTTCAATTCTTTTAATGACTGATCTATGCATTGGGTTCCATTCACCTCATGGTTGGGAAGTCCTTATCAGTTGGATTTCTGAAAATTATGGATTTGTGCATAATGACCAAATCATTTTTAGTCTTGTTTCAACTTTTCCTGTTATTCTAGATACAATTTTGAAATATTGGATTTTCCGCCGATTTAATCGTATATCTCCGTCTCTTGTAGTAATCTATCATTCGATGAATGAATAAAAAATCAGGCCTTTTTTCTTCTCGATTTATAATATTAAAGAATAAATGTAAAATGAAAAACCATCTTTAGGTTGAATAATAAATGAAACGGAGATAAAGAATAGTTCTCGATTCTTCAAAAAAAAAATTTTAAACGAAAAATGATGGAAAAAAAAAATGTTTCTGATTGGATTAGAATATTGGTGGTTCTATCAATCTCCACTTTCATAACGATAAATATAACAACTCGTATTTCTTTTTCAAAAGCATATCCTATTTTTGCCCAAAAAAGTTATGAGAATCCTCGAGAACCTACTGGACGTATTGTATGCGCCAACTGCCACTTGGCTAAAAAACCTGTAGAGATCGAAGTTCCGCAATCTGTGCTTCCTAATAGCGTTTTTGAAGCAGTTGTGAAAATTCCTTATGACACACAAATCAAACAAGTTCTAGTTAACGGGAAAAAGGGAAACTTAAATGTAGGAGCTGTTTTAATCTTACCCGAAGGTTTTGAACTAGCTCCTCCGGATCGTATTTCTCCTGAAATAAAAGAAAAAATAGGTAATCTACCTTTTCAAAATTATCGCCCCTTCCAAAAAAATATTCTTGTAATAGGTCCTATTCCTGGTCAAAAATACAAGGAAATTGTATTTCCAATCCTATCCCCGGATCCTGCTCTAAAAAAAGAATCGCACTTCTGGAAATATCCTATATATGCCGGAGGTAATAGAGGAAGAGGTCAAGTTTATCCTGATGGTAGCCAAAGCAATAATACAATATTTAATGCTTCATTAACGGGTAGAATCAGCAAAATTTTACGTAAAGAGAAAGGGGGATACGAGGTACTGATTGAGAATATATCGCAAGGCCGATCTGGTGTTGACATAATACCTCCGGGCCCCGAACTTCTTGTTTCGGAAGGTGATTTTGTTAAGGCAGATCAACCATTAACAAATAATCCTAATGTGGGTGGATTTGGTCAGGTAAATGCGGAAATAGTACTGCAAGACCCATTTCGTATTCAAGGTCTTTTATTCTTCTTAACGTCGGTTGTTTTGGCGCAGATTTTTCTGGTACTTAAAAAGAAACAATTTGAAAAAGTTCAATTATCCGAAATGAATTTTTAGCTCGTATTTTCTCTTTTTTTTTTTTTCGTTTTTATGATAGGTCATCATACTTTGACTAAAAGTTTGAAAGATGCCGACCTTACCTTAAAAGGTAAGGTCAGTTAAGTATATTTTTCTTATTATAGGGATGACCCTAATCCTGAATAGGAGCCGTAGAAAAAGATACCGACCAAACTAATTACAAGAATACCCGTTACGGTACCTACCAACCAAAGAGGTATTCTCCCGGTAGTATCAGCCATGTTTATTACTCCTCTTCCATTTTATTGAAATTTAATAGTTATACTCAAAAAAAAATCGTCCTAAATTTTGTTATAAATCATTTCTTTCAGAATGAAAAAAAATTTGTGTGTGTTTTTTTTTTTTAATTGAAAAAGTAACTGGAGAATAAAACAGCAAGTACAAAAATAAGTAACAATCCCCAGTATAGGCTGGTACGATTTAATTCTACACTTTGTTCGTTCGGATTTGATTGTGTCATAGCTTAATATTTTATCGTTGGATGAACTGCATTGCAGAAATGGATCCCAAAAAAAAGACTGTAGGGACAGCTAAACCGTGAATAGCCAGCCATCGAACGGTAAAAATTGGATAGATTCTATCTATAGTCATTAGTGTCTCCTAAAAAGATTTAGTAAAATTCTCCAGCTGTTCTAAAGAATCAAAACGGCCAGTTATTAAAGGAACTTCCTGTTGATTTTCTGTGAAATACTCGTTTGGTCGAGGACTTCCAAAAACATCATAAGCCAACCCTGTACTGACGAATAACCAACCTGCAACAAACAGAGAAGGTATAGTAATGCTATGAATAACCCAGTATCGAATACTTGTAAGAATGTCCGCAAAGGATCGTTCTCCGGTATTTCCAGACATATGCAACTCCAATAATAATGAATTAATGAATATTAATTCTATTTTATATCGGCAAAGGGAATTGATCCCCTAAACTAGAAAATACAAAAGCAGAAAAAGGTTTTTACGGTCTTTTCTTTTGTAAATTCTAAAAATTAAAATAAGTTAGGATGGATTTCTACTTGACCATTATACTAACAATTTGATAGAAAATTGTTTGAACCACTCTTTAATTAAAATTAAAAAGAAAATATATCTTTTTTTTATATTATAGAAACGTCGGTACTATATCTTACTTATTATAAAACTTTAGTTATTTATCTCTTAAATATATCATTATTGAATTGATTTTAGTTGTTTCATGCCTATTCTAATTAGTTATTTTGGGTTTTTATTAGTTTTTCTTTTTTTCACCTTAATTCTATTTATTGGGTTTAGCAAGATAAGACTTATTTAAATCAATTTTTTTGACATTGTTTCATTGAAAAAAAAAAAAAAAACGTTTGATTATGGAATTCCATCGCGATTTCATGGTACTATTTGATATAGCTATAATTTCTAATTTTTTGAATGAAAATGGTTGAAACTCTGTTATCCGGGATTGTATTAGGTTTAATTCCTATTACTTTGGCTGGACTTTTTGTAACAGCATATTTACAGTATCGACGCGGCGATCAGTTGGAGTTTTAATTCAGGCACTGAATTATCAGAATCACGCTCTGTAGGATTTGAACCTACGGCATTAGGTTTTGGAGACCTACGTTCTACCAAGCTGAACTAAGAGCGCTTTTTTGGGATATGACTTAATCCACTCTCTGTGATTAAAGACTAGCTAGTCCGATTAGTTTTAATGAATAGATAGGGATGACAGGATTTGAACCTGCGACATTTTGTACCCAAAACAAACGCGCTACCCAAGCTGCGCTACATCCCTTAGAATCAATGGATTAATCAACAATGTTATTTTAATCTCTAATACATACGAAAAGTCTTTTTTTTCGACAAAATAGAAAATTCAAACGCCGTCATACTATAAGAAATTAGTAACGTTTCTTACCTAGGTTAGGTAATGCTAGAATTAGTCGACTTTTTAAAGTACTTTTAAATATAAAAGGAAAATAAATGCTTTATGCAATATATAAAAAAATATCTTTCGACAGCACCCGTTTTAGCAACTTTATGGTTTGGTTCTTTAGCTGGTTTTTTAATTGAAATAAATCGGTTTTTCCCGGATGCTCTTAGTTTTCCTTTTTCTTTTTAACGCTCTATATTATAAATAAAAAAAAAAGGATTTGAAATAAATTGATGGAACTAGGAATATATCGCCTGACGTTCTTTTTTTGATTCAAAAAAATAAATAAAATAGACTACTACAAAAATGTCAGAAAACATAGGCGCACGAGTGGTAATTTTTTTAGAATGTATTAATTGTAACCTTTTTAGATATACAACTAAAAAGAATCGATACAATACATCCATGCCCTTGGCATTAAAGAAATTTTGTCCTTTTTGTTTGAAACATACCATTCACAAAGAGAGAAAGAAATAAACGGAATACATAACAACAACAGTTCACAGAAACTATTTTCTCATAAACCTTTTATTTAAACGATATTAATATGTCTAAGCAATCTTTTGATTTTAAACGATATAAGCCTGAGATACCATCTGGTAGTCGGAAACGTTACCCAAAAGTTCCAAAAAAACCTAATCTAATAAAGTCAGAGAATCAGATTAATTATAAAAATATGAGTCTAATTAATCAATTTATTAGCCAGCGCGGAAAAATCTTATCCAGGAAAGTGAATAATTTAACCTGTAAACAACAACGTCTTATATCTATTGCTATTAAACGAGCTCGTATTCTAGGGTTGCTACCTTTTATGGTCAAAAAAAAGTTGAAAAAATTGTAATTTTTGCGTTTTTTTATGAGTGACGTCAAAGTTCATGATTTTCCATTTCCCGGAGGGGATCCCCGGGGATTTTTTTTTTTTTTTCTTTTTATGCCAAAATGTTTTTCGAAATGATATAAAAAGAATTATTCTCTAATGTAGCTATTTGCGCAAGTGTTTTCCGATTTGAAGGTAACCGCTTTTTGTACATACAGTTTATGTATTTATTGTAAGGAACCCCTAAACGACGAACTGCTGCATTAATTCGAACAATCCACAAGCAGCGAAAATTTCTCTTTTGTTTCAGTCGATCGCGTTTAGCCGAGGTTAGAGCTTTTTGCTTCTGCTGCTTAGCAGCTCGGAACTGTTTGGAATGGGACCCGTGAAATCCTGACGCAAAAGCGAGATTTTTGTTTCGGCGACGTCGAGTTATATATCCGCGTTTTACTCTGGTCATTAATTTAAATTCTTATATATATATATATGTTTAGTTTATTTATATACTGACTTTTCTTTTTTGGAAAAGAAATGTTCCAAAGGCTTTAGCTATTCTAACCTTCCCAACCAAAAAGAATCACTTATTTCACTAAAAGATTTGAATAATTATGGGTTTCTTCGTCTATATGGTTCTTTCTCTAACGGCGAGGTCCTCTCTATATGCCGGAGCTAAAACTAAAAGAGTATGCTTTTGGTAATTTGTATTATCTACCGTCTTCAGCTCTACCCCTCCCCCCCCAAAAAAAGGAAATTTCTTTAAAAACTTCAAAAAATTGAAAGTACAGTAACGACATGTTATTTCGAGAATTAGCGGAGTAGCTGATCTTATTTTTCCGTCATTTGCAACAAAAAGAAGTTTTTCATTTTGATGATTCCCTGCTCCGAATGACTGTTTTCTGCCAAAGAGGAATTGCTTTTCATCTCAGATCCAAGTGATTGGATTTGCACCAACAAAAACCATAAATTTCATCTTCCTAGAGATGATAGATCTTTACTTTTTGATAACAAGAAAGCTCTTCTTGGAAGAACGTTCTAGTTTTTTCTGATCTAAACGAGTCGCACATACACCCTAGCACAAACTCCTCTGCGTTGAGGACATTTTTGAAGAGCACGAGAACTGCCTACCTTTTTTTTTGGTTGTCTCGCAATTCTAATAAGTTGAGGAAGTGTGGGCATTTTGGTGGTTTATTCAATTTTACTGGTTAGGATCAATCCTAACCAGGCTTTAGAAAACTCTTTTTTTTATCTTGAACTTCTCTCTATCCTAGAGTTGATTATTTATTCGTCGAATTGTAGAGAAAGGTTTTGCTCAATCTTGTACAGCACCTTTAGTGCTTCTAATCTTTCTAGCTCTTCTAGCTTCTTCTAAAACATGGTTTGGGATTAGCCCAAAACCTTCGTTTCCTTCTTCTGGAATTTCAAAGGGAGGTTCTTCCTTGTTTGGTTCCCACATTGGAAGTGCTACTCTATCAACAAGTCCGAAATCAACTGCTTCCTCTGGTGACATGTAAGTATTTTTGTCAAGGGCATTTTCTATTAATTCTTCGAATTGGGGTGTTCTGAGACAATAACATTGTACAATCATTTTTCGCAACTGTTGAACAAAAAAAGCGTCCTTCGCAAAAAGCCAGGCTGGTCCATCACGAAGAGATGCTCTTGGTTGGTGGATCATTATTCTACTATGAGGTCCTGTATTACGAAATCCAAAGGTTCCGGCACTTAAAACTAAGGTTGCTGTTGAAGCAACTAGGCCAAGACCGATTGTATGTATTGTTTCTCTAAGCTGAAGCATAATATCAAAGATACTTAAACCGGGTAATATAGCTCCGCCACACGAGTTTATATACATGAAAATCTGTCTACTTTTTCCTTTACGTATATCGTCTATAAACAAGTAAAGCAAAATACCTACAAATATACTTCCAATATCTTCATCAACGGGTTGCCCTAAAAAAATACAACGAGTTCTAGACATTACGTCGATTGGAGTAGATAAGAGCAATCTCTCCTTGTGAACCGTACGTGTACTTTTCCCAACATACGGCTCTAGTCGCTAGGAAACGAAAAAGGCTATTTGTTTTCCAAAACTTGGTCCAATTTTTTTTTTGTAACGCTAATAATTCTAAATTTCAAAAGTATTGGACTACTTTCTGAAACGTTTAAAATTAAACAAAACAGTTTGCTTGTTCCCTTTACCGAGTTCTGCATCTAATCTTTAGGTTTTACTTCTATTCCTATACAAATGATCTCTTATTCCTCTTACTTATAGATTAAGGAAGTTTATGTAAGTTAGGTTTATATACTAAGATGACTAAGAGTAGAATATAATTAATATATATATAGATTATATCTGCTCAAAAGTTGGATGGGCGGAAATGAATGAAATTTCAAAATAACCTTGGATTTAACTTTCTTTTATAGTATAAAAACGAACAATATAAAAATACTTTATGCGTTGGGTTCTTTTCCAAAAAAAAATGATCCAATAAAGTAAAAATCATTCCATCAGACGGGAAATGAATGGAAAAATTCCATAAAATCTATACGAGATTCAAGTCACACTATAAGTCAGCCCAATCCAAAACTTCTTCTTTTGTTTCTTTTTTCTTTTTATTATCTTTGTTTTCCGGCTCTTTATCCTCTCCTGTTTCGTTATCTTTTGCCAAAGTCATAATAGGTGCCTCATGCATTATATTATTCTTAGTTTTTTTTGATCCTAGAACCGGAAAAGTACATGGGGTCTCATTCTTTCGTTTAGGCTTAGGTATTGTTGTCTCTTCAAAAAAGTGATTAAATTGAATCTCTTGAGGAGTTCTATCATCTTCTTTTCTTGACGGAGGGTCATCTTCACCAAAAAAACGAACTTTTGGGATACCAAGGGGCATTTTTTTTAGATCCTTTTTTTTATCTTTTTATTCTCCTTCTTCTCTTTCTTTTTGTTTTCCAAATTTTGTAAGTATTTTTTTAATGGTACCAATCCTTAAATTATGTAAATTGAAACATAAAAGATAAAATATTTTTGCTTCTCCTACCGGTGTTTTTATTCAACATAGTTTTATAAAAGGAAGGATGATCCAACCTAAAATTCAGTGTGTTTTTATAATGTAAGAAAGTTCAATCTTTTTTTTGAAAAAGAGGTGTTTAATGGGTTTACCTTGGTATCGTGTGCATACTGTTGTCTTGAATGATCCTGGCCGGTTAATTTCTGTGCATATAATGCATACAGCTTTAGTAGCGGGTTGGGCCGGTTCAATGGCTTTGTATGAATTAGCAGTTTTTGACCCATCTGATCCTGTTCTTGATCCTATGTGGAGACAAGGTATGTTTATTTTACCTTTTATGACTCGTTTAGGAATAAAAGAATCTTGGGGCGGATGGAGTATTACTGGAGAAACTGAAGCTAATCCGGGATTTTGGAGTTACGAGGGTGTCGCTGGAGCTCATATTGTGTTTTCAGGTTTATGTTTTTTATCAGCGATCTGGCATTGGGTATACTGGGATCTTGAAATATTTACAGATCCGCGCACAGGAAAACCTTCTTTAGATTTACCAAAAATTTTTGGTATTCATTTATTTCTTTCCGGAGTAGTTTGCTTTGGATTCGGAGCTTTTCATGTTACAGGTTTATATGGTCCTGGAATTTGGATTTCTGATCCTTTTGGACTTACTGGAAAAATACAACCTGTAAGCCCAGCTTGGGGAGCTGAAGGCTTTGATCCTTTTGTTCCAGGAGGAATAGCGTCGCATCATGTTGCTGCAGGTCTATTGGGAATCATCGCGGGTCTATTTCATCTCAGTGTTCGTCCTCCTCAACGATTGTATAAAGGATTACGTATGGGAAATATTGAGACCGTTTTATCTAGCAGTATTGCTGCTGTTTTTTTTGCATCTTTTATTGTTGCTGGAACCATGTGGTATGGGTCAGCAACAACCCCAATTGAATTATTTGGTCCGACTCGATATCAATGGGATCAGGGGTACTTTCAACAAGAAATAGATCGACGAGTTCGCGCTGGTTTGAATAAAAATTTAAGTCTGTCCGAAGCTTGGTCTAAAATTCCTGAAAAACTAGCCTTTTACGATTACATTGGAAACAATCCTGCTAAAGGTGGATTATTCCGAGCGGGTGCAATGGACAATGGAGATGGAATAGCTATTGGTTGGTTAGGACACCCCATTTTCAAGGATAAGGACGGAAACGAACTTTTTGTTCGTCGTATGCCTACTTTTTTTGAAACATTTCCAGTAGTTCTAGTGGACAAAGAAGGTGTTGTGAAAGCGGATGTTCCTTTTAGGAGGTCAGAATCCAAATATAGCGTGGAACAGGTCGGCGTAACTGTCGAGTTTTATGGTGGAGAACTTGATGGAGTAAGTTTTAGCGATCCTACTATAGTGAAAAAATATGCGAGACGTGCTCAATTGGGGGAAATTTTTGAATTAGATCGTGCTACTTTAAAATCAGATGGGGTTTTTCGGAGTAGTCCAAGAGGTTGGTTTACTTTTGGACACGCTACTTTTGCTCTTCTTTTCTTCTTTGGACACATTTGGCATGGTTCTAGAACACTATTCCGAGATATTTTTGCTGGTATCGATCCAGAACTAAATGCGCAAGTCGAATTTGGAGCATTCCAAAAATTGGGAGATCCTACCACGAAAAAACAAGTCATATAAAGACTTACGTCTATTACTTATTACTTAGTACGAAAGTTGTAAAAAAAAAAAAAAAACGATTGAATCTATGGAAGCATTGGTTTATACATTCCTTTTGGTTTCGACTTTAGGAATTCTATTTTTTGCTATTTTCTTTAGAGAACCGCCGAAAGTTCCGACTAAAGGAGGAAAAGAAAATTAAATAAAACAAACAAAAAAGGGAAGTCCATGTGGACTTCCCTTTTTTGTTTGTTTTAGTCTTCATGATTGTCAAAGGGGTCTATAAGACCTTCAGAAGGTCGTCCAAAGGATGTATATAGGGCATATCCTGTTAAACTTACGAGCAAGCACGATACAAAGATAGCGACTAAGTTTGCAGTTTCCATTTTTAGGTAACTAATAAAAAGAATTTATCTAATTATACTATATTAATAAATAAAAACATAGTATACAAAGTTAACAGATTTCAACAAAATATTTTATATGGCTACACAAACCGTGAATGATACTTCCAGAACCAGACCAAGAAAAACTGGGGTAGGGAGTTACTTAAAACCACTTAATCGTGAATATGGTAAAGTCGCCCCCGGATGGGGAACTACTGCCCTTATGGTTGTTGCAATGGTTTTATTTGCAGTATTTTTATCTCTTTTATTGGAGATCTATAATTCGTCTATTTTATTGACCGGAATTCCTGTTAGTTGGGTATAGAACTGGATCTCAAACTTTTTCTAAAAATATCTATTTTTGTTTTACGATAGTTTGATCGTGTCATTTTTGAAAAGAATTTACAAAAAAAAAATGGGTGTGCGACTTGTTACATTCGATATTAATAGTACAGAAGACTAGTCTGTTATCTTTAGATAATCTTTCCTCGTTGGAGGTTAACTTAGAATTGCTAAAGCACGAGTTTTCTTTTTTATTATAGAAAAAAGGTCTGAACTAGGATTTACTGTTGTAATTTTTACTTTGTATCTAAATGAATAACAACAAAGATTTCGACTCTGAAAAAATCCAACAGGACTTTACCCAAAGAACCTTTTGTTAAGTGAATCTTCGGAGTAAAAACAAAATCTGAGGTTTAGAACAATTTGTTAATTCTTTTTCAGGTTTAAACAATCAAAATCCTATTCATTAAACAGAAATTCATAAATTATGAATGGAAGAAAAGATTCTTCAAAAGGCCTTTATTGAGCCTACTTGAAATTTTGGCATTATCTTATATATGTTATAGATAATTACCTCAATTACGGTATTTTTGTTTAAGCTGTACGAAGGGAAAGTTTCATGTACAGTTTTTTGAAGGGGTTAACCTATCTCGATAAAGTATATGACTGGTTTGAAGAGCGTCTAGAGATTCAAGCAATTGCAGATGATATCACTAGTAAATATGTTCCTCCTCATGTTAATATATTTTATTGTCTCGGAGGAATTACATTAACTTGTTTTTTGGTACAGGTGGCCACCGGTTTTGCTATGACTTTCTACTATCGTCCAACAGTTACCGAAGCTTTTGCTTCGGTTCAGTACATAATAAGTGAAGTCAATTTTGGTTGGTTAATTCGATCAATTCATCGATGGTCAGCAAGCATGATGGTTCTCATGATGATTTTGCATGTATTCCGTGTTTATTTAACAGGTGGTTTTAAAAAACCTCGTGAATTAACTTGGGTTACTGGAGTTATTCTAGCTGTACTGACTGTTTCTTTTGGTGTAACTGGTTATTCTTTACCTTGGGACCAAATTGGTTATTGGGCAGTCAAAATTGTAACTGGCGTACCCGAGGCTATTCCTGTAATAGGTTCTTCTTTAGTTGAGTTATTACGTGGAAGTGTTAGCGTGGGTCAATCGACCTTAACTCGGTTCTATAGTTTACATACCTTTATATTACCACTTCTTAGTGCAATATTTATGCTAATGCATTTTCTAATGATTCGTAAACAAGGTATTTCGGGTCCTTTATAAAAAGAAAAATAATTTTTTTTTAGGGTATAACATACTTGCCAAGAATATTGCTTGTTTTTTCGAGCTAGATTCTTCGGATTCTTCCTTTTCCTTAAGGATTTCAAATAAAAAGAAAAATTCAATGGAGAAAATGGATTATGGGAGTGTGTGACTTGAATTATTGATTAAGCCTGTCGGATTAAATCTGCCACAGAAAGATCCTGTGTATTCCCCTTATCCCAACGTCTTTCTCAAAGAAAAAGAAAGTTCCTAATCTGGGTAGACTTTTTTTTTCTATGATTTGTATAGGCTCCGTGAATTCTAGTCAATTTCTTATTTTCATAGTTATAAAATGCACTCATTTCCTTTGCATTTTAACAGAATAACTATCGGAGTAAAAAAAAGGATCTAAGGAAAAGTAAAGGGAATTTCATTAACAAGTCAATACCTTGTTAAAAATAAACTTTAGACTTTTTTTGTTTATCAAAAAAATTACAAGGATGAAGATGACCCAGAAAGCGAGTATTTTGTTTCACAATTTATTTCATGCGTACTTGGGTAAAAGCATTTTATAGCATAGAATTCTTTGCTTGTTATTTCTTTCAATTCTTGTTTGAGCCGGATGATTCAAATTGGCATGTCCGGATCTTACGGGGGATAGATCTAGAAAGATAAGATCTACTTATCCCAATAACAAAAAAACCCGATTTAAAAGATCCTGTACTAAGATCGCGATTAGCTAAAGGAATGGGACATAATTATTATGGAGAGCCCGCGTGGCCTAATGATCTTTTATATATTTTTCCGGTAGTTATTTTAGGTACTATTGCGTGTACGATAGGTTTAGCAGTGTTAGAACCATCGATGATTGGTGAACCCGCAAATCCTTTTGCAACTCCTTTAGAAATCTTACCCGAATGGTATTTTTTCCCAGTTTTCCAAATACTTCGTACAGTACCGAATAAATTTTTTGGTGTCCTTTTGATGATCTCTGTACCTGTGGGTTTATTAACAGTACCTTTTTTAGAGAACGTTAATCAATTTCAAAATCCTTTTCGTCGTCCAGTAGCTACAACAGTTTTTCTTATCGGTACTGCCTTATCCCTTTGGTTAGGTATCGGAGCTGCTTTGCCTATTGAAGAGTCGTTAACCTTAGGACTTTTCTAATGTAATTTTTAGTCTATTTTCACTCAAAGTTTTTCATAACAAATTTTTTTTTATTAAAGTGTATAATACACTTTAATAAAAAAAAAATCTATTTCACGTAACCCTCCCCCCTATTTTTTTTTTGTTTCTATCTTTAGTTACTAAAGATAGAGGGTTGGGTTTCTTTTGGCTATTTTTTATATTTTGTTCTACGCAAAGCAACGGAATAATTAAGTCAAGTAAACTCCAACAAGCTTCGTAAATGGTTTCTCTAGGAGTTAATCCCCCGTTTGTCCATATCTCGAAAATAAGCATTTCTTGTATGTTATCTGAACTCTTATAAGAATGAATACTAAAATTCACATTTTGAACCGGTAAAGAAACACCATCTATGGGGAAAAATATGTCCTTTGGTTGTTTCATATTTTCTATAGTATACCTTTTCTTTTTTTCAATCTTCAATGTAACATTGAAGGGGATTCGTTTAGTAAGGCTAGCTATATGCTGGGTATCATCAATGATTTGAATAGAAGATGGTAATATGATGTCTTGAGCTGTTACATTCTTAGGTCCAACAGTACAAATAGATGCTTCGTGAATTCCGTACAATTCACTTCTAAGTACAATTTGTTTCAAGTTCATTAAAATGTCATGAACTGATTCTTTAATACCTATTATGGAAGAATATTCGTGTAGAATATTTTTTTGAAATCTTGCATACGTAATATATGTTCCTTTGACTTCTTGAAGTAAAGTTTTTCGTATAGCAATAGCTAGTGTATTAGCTTGACCTTTAAAAAGCGGAGATATGGAAAAACGACCATAATGAGATCGTTTACTGTCTGTTCTCGATTCCAAGCACTTCCATCGTGGTGAAGATTCTGCAGTTTTTAGTTCATTCCAAATCATATAATGAAAAGTTATACACGTCTTTTGACAGGAGGTCTACATCCATTATGCGGATTGGGTGTTATATCAAGTACTGCACGTATCAGTATTCGACTATGTTGAATGACTCGTAATGCCGCGTCTCGTCCCTTACCACAACCCGTTATCAGGATGGCTGCGCGGTTAATAACTACAGTACGAGTTATGTTTTCTGTTGCTGTTTGAGCAGCGAAAGCTGAACCTTTTTTTGGGCCTTTAAAGCCACATGCACCAGCAGACGACCAAGAAAGCACATGTCCCAAGACATCGGTAACGGTAATAATTGTATTGTTAAAACTTGATTGTATGTGAATGATTCCACGGTCTACTCTACGTATTTCTTTTTTAATACGTCTATTTTTAGATAAATTCCACATAGATTTTGGTTTCATTATTGTACTGCTATACCCTAAAATTTGTTATATATATTTCTAAGCCTATAAAATGCATATTGAAAAAAAAAAAAGAGAAAAAAATTAACCTTGTTTTTGTTTATGTCTTAGATTTAAACAAACTACATAAATTCGCTTTCCTCTACGAATTAATCGACATTTCGAACAAATTTTCCGAACAGAAGCGCGTAGTTTCATATTATTTGGATTAAATGTGTTTATTCTTTTTTGCTCTTTGAGCTAGAAAAAGTATGGATCATTTTTATATTTTTTTGCTAGCTTATTGTTTTATTGAAAATTGAAACGAAATTCTATTAGCTTTTTCTAAATCGATGAATTATACGCCCTTTAGTCAAATCACAAACATGGAGTTCAATTTTAACTCTATCTCCTACAAGTATTCGTATACTATTTTGTCGAATGTTACCCGAAATATAAGCTAGAACAGTTTTTTTATTGTCCAATAAGACTCTAAAAAATCCAGCGGGATGTGCCTCAATAACTAGCCCTTCAAGTTCAATCATATTTTGTCGTTTTTCCATTTTCATGTTTCTTTTTTGGAAAATATATATCTAGCAAAAATGGGTAGAATCTATTACCATGCATAACACAAGATTTCTCCTCCAATTTTTTTTTGTCGAGCTTCGTGGTCTGTCATGATTCCCTGGGAAGTAGAAAGAATTACAATTCCTATCCCGTTTAAAACTTTTGGTATTTTTCGAAAATTGGAATAAATTCGCTGACCAGGTTTGCTTATACGTTTTAGGGTAATTCTTGTTTCTTTCTTTTTCCTGTATTTGAAAGTAAAAATCAAAAAAGATTTTTTCCCTTCTTTATGCTCTCTAATATTATTTATAAAGCCTTCATTTAAAAGTATTTTCCCGAGTTTTTCATTAATCCTAGTCGCAGGTACTCGAACTGTTCGTTTATTTACTATGTAAGCATTTTTGATTGATGTAGTCAAATTGGTAATAGTATCCATGTTGATCTATTTTTTGAATTCTCTTTATTTTTTTTTTTTTTTTCAAAAAAACATGCTTTTTTTTATAGAGACATTTGTCTAAGTTGCAATTAACCTGTTCTATGTACTTTGTACATATTAGTCATAACACTTCGGGAGCTAATGAAATTATTTTTGTAAAATTCCAATGTCTCAGTTCGTGCAGAACTGGACCGAAAACTCGAGTTCCCTTTGGATTTCCTTTTTGATCAACGATAATTGCTGCATTCTCATCAGTTTGTATTCTTGTTCCATCATTACGTTGGAATTCTTTAGAAGTACGTATAACTACTGCTCTAATAACTTCAGATTCTTCTATTTTTGCATTAGGAACTGCTTCTTTAATAACAGCGATGATTACATTCCCAATATGCGCATATCTTTGAAAACTTGCTCCTATAATCCTAATGCACATTATTTTTCGTGCTCCACTGTTATCAGCAACGTTTAAATATGTTTGAGGCTGAATCATTTTTCCTCCAAGGAAGTTTGTTAGTGTATCAAATCAAAAAAAGATAAAAGAAGATCTTTTTTTGATTTGGGCAATTTAAATTCTTAAAAATTGAGTGCGTATACGCATCTTGTAAGCTACTATTTGAGCAGCTCTTCGAGCTACAGTTTCAGAAACTTCTCCCATCTCATAAAGTATTCGACCTGGTTTAACAACAGCTACCCAAAAAAGGGTATCACCTTTTCCTGAACCCATGCGAGTGTCAGCGGGTTTCTTTGTAATAGGCTTGTCAGGAAATATACGTATCCATATTTTTATGCCACGTCGAGCAGTACGAGTAATTGTTCTCCGCCCTGCTTCTATTTGTCCAGCTGTAACCCAAGCAGGTTCAAGTGCTTGAATAGCAAACTTACCAAAAAAAATCTGATTACCCCGGTGGCTCTTTCCTTTTATTCTTCCTCTATGTTGTTTGCGGAATTTCGTTTTTTTGGGGTTATAGTCGATGGATTCCGTTATCATAGTTTTTATTCCCTTCGCTAATTCAAAACCGGACATGAAAATTTTTTATCATCCGGCTCCCTGTGATAGTAAAGATTTCCATTCTAAAACAGTTTAGGCCAGTAACTTCTAAATCAATAATAGAAAACTTCAACTAAACAATAAGATTCACAGATGAATATAGACTCTTTAGTAGATATTTTTCTTATTTTTTTTGGTTTTATTCATCATCCTATCCTATGATAACAATATATCCACAAGTTTCATCGTTTCTATAGCTTCCAACAAAATATTGCTTAGGTTTACTTTTCTTCTACAGTGGAGCTTAACTTTCATTTTTTTTTTACAGAATTGGTTGACTTAGTTCCCATCGACTCAAAGCTCTTTTCTTTTTATAAAATGAGGTCGATAACGACTTTTCTGCTTTATTACACTTTCAAGGTAGGCTTATTTATGAACCATACAATACCATAAAAAATAGTATTGATTTTTCGATTTTTTTTTTTTCGATATTATCTTATTTTGCTTCACGAAAGAATACTTCTTACGTGTAATAAAGTTCAAAAGTAAAAAAAAAGCTTAGTTTTAACGAGTCGCACACTAAGCATAGCATAATTTTTACTAGAAAATGGAAATTCTATTCAATCTTAAATAATTAATTTTTCTATATAATAATGGGATAGTTTTTATAGTAATTACAACAATTACAACAATTATTGTTCTTTCATGAAGATCCAAAGTTGAATTCCTAATGCCCCGTGGATTGTGCGAACTGTAAAAGAGGAATAATCCATTTCAGCTCGGAGTGTTTGTAAAGTAACTCTGCCTAATTTGATTTTTGTCTTACGAGTTCTTTCTCGTCCGCCAAGACGTCCTGCAATTCGTATACGAATCCCTTCTATTTCGTCTTTTTTGGCTAGTTCAACAGCTTTTTGTAATATTTTTTTTACAGCCACTCTCTTTTCTAGTTGCAAAGCGATATATTCAGCAAGTATATTAGTTTTTTGATAAGGTTTGGCTAATATTTCTGCATTTATGTTAAGCTTTTGATCACGCAAATAAAGAGTACGTTTTATATCGTTTTTTACTCGTGTAATTTCATTTTTTTCATTTTTGAAAAAAATGGGAAATCCTATATAGATTATTATATTGATTAAATCAATCTTTCTCTGAATTTCTATTCGTCCAATTCCTAGATAAGATTTTCTCTGATGTCTTTGGAAAAAAAATTCGATGCATTTATGTATTTTTATATCTTCTCGAAGAGTTCTTGTATACTCTCTCTTTTGTGCGAACCAAACAGAATTATGATTTTGAGTTAGACCAAGTCTAAAACCCATTGGATTTACTTTATGTCCCATATTGTGATATTTTCCTTTTCAGATTCTCTGAATTTTCAAATTCAATTAGATTTGATAGTTCTTTCAAAACAATAGTTATATGACAAGTTTTTTTTTTTATACGAAAGGAACGTCCCTTAGCTCTAATTTGATATTTCTTTGAAACAGTACCCTCGTTTACTTCGGCTCTACTAATGAATAAAAATTTTTCTTTAAGCCCCAAATTATTTTTAGCATTTGCTCCTGCAGAACAAAGTAGTTGGAATATGGGATAACAAGCTCTATACGGCATTAATTTCAATAGAGTATATGCTTGTGCATAAGAACAACCACGAATTTGATCGATTACTCGACGCATTTTCTGCGTAGACATTTTTAAATTTTTGGCTAAAACGCGTACTTCGGTATTCCTCTTATTTTTAGATATTTTAATATTCACTTTCTTGAAATTTAACGACTAGATTTCTTGTCTTTTTTAGATTTCTTATCGTCTTTGCCTGGATGTTCCGGGCAAAGACGAGTAGGTACAAAATCTCCTAATTTATGGTAAAGCATATTATTTGTTATATAAATAGGTATATGCTCTTTACCATTATGAATAGCAATAGTATAACCGATCATTTTGGGTACAACCGTAGATGCTCGAGACCAAGTTAATAGTATTTTCTTTTTTTTTATATTTGTGTCTAGTTTTTCTATTTTTTTGAATAAGTGATCAGCAATAAAAACTTTTTTTTTTGAGTGTGTAGCCGCAAAAACTTGTTTTAAACTTTTTTTTTTTCTTGAATATTTCATAGACAATTAATTTTTTTATTCTAACTTAGTTTGACGACGAAGAATGAAAGTATCACTATACCGAACCATTTTTCGGGTTTTTTTACCGAGCGTACAATGACCCCAAGGAGTTATGGGGGTTTTTCTTCCTATGGGACTTTTTCCTTCACCACCTCCATGTGGATGGTCTACAGCATTCATGACTATTCCTCGTACTTCTGATCGTTTACCTATCCACCGTTTTGATCCAGCTTTACTAAAAATTTTGTTATTCGAGCGGATATTACCCACTTGTCCAACCGTGGCTGAACAGTTGTAAGGTATTAAACGAAGTTCTCCTGAAGGCAACTTTAATACCGCGGATTGACCTTCTTTTGCGATCAATTTGGCTATAGTACCCGCGGCTCGAGCCACTTGTCCTCCTTTACCCTGCGTTGTTTCTATATTATGTATAGTTGTACCCACAGGGATATTGGTTGAAATAGATTTTGATTCAAAAAAAAAAAAAGAATCCTTTCCCAAACTGTACAAGCCTCTCTCGGGGCATACAGCTTTCTGGATGTTCTTTACATCCTAGGTGTTTATCCATCATCTGGCTTCTGTTCATCATGTAGCATTCAGATTGAATGACTTTATTAAATCACGTTCTCAATAACATAGGAGGCGTTTTATTTGGAAATATTTATTTCATTGTACAACTTTGATTTTGCCTCTGACCTTCAAATCAAAGATGAATAAAATAATCTTTGGAACAAGAGTTTGCCTTCTCCACTGTTATGCTTTATCAAAAATTCTCCATATTATCTAGAATGAAAAATTTATTATTATTTTTTTTTATCACTTGCTATATATATATATATTTTTCTCAGTTTCCCTTTGAAAATTAAGTCAAATTTAGATTATCAATGATAATTTAGTAGGTTCGGGGCCTAACCGGTCTTTCCGATTACGTAAATTCATAATTCAAACCGCACTCAAAGGTAGGGCATTCCCTATTAAAATAGAAGCTTTTGGACCAGATAAAATAGTATCTCCAATCATGATTCCTCTAGGGGACAAAATATAGGACTTTTTCCCATTCTTGTAACATATCAAACTGATATGCGCATTTCGATTAGGATCATATTCTATGGTTACAATTTTTCCATAGATGTCTTTCTCTTTTCTTCGAAAATCAATTTGCCTGTAAAGACGTTTATGGCCTCCTCCTCTATGACGTACTGTAATAATACCTTTTTTATTTCGACCCTTGCAACGATGATGTTTCCCAGAAGTTAGAAATTTTTCCGGACTACTCTGAGCAAAATGTAGTATGTTTTTGTATGAAATGTTCATTATATGATTGATTTTTTTATTTTAGGTTTAAATATGGAATAGAATCACAATCACAAATTTGGTCAGGAAGAAGAACAATCACAAATTTGGTCAGGAAGAAGAAACTTATAATATTGTCGCGGCTCACGGTTATTTTGGTCGATTGATTTTCCAATATGCTAGTTTTAATAATTCTCGTTCTTTACATTTCTTCTTAGCGGCTTGGCCCGTAGTAGGTATCTGGTTTACTGCTTTGGGTATTAGTACTATGGCGTTCAACTTGAATGGATTCAATTTCAATCAATCTGTAGTTGACAGTCAAGGTCGTGTTATTAATACTTGGGCTGATATAATTAATCGTGCTAATCTTGGTATGGAAGTTATGCATGAGCGCAATGCTCACAATTTTCCTCTTGATTTGGCATCAATGGAATTCAATTCTATAGATGGTTAATTAGATAGAATTCTAGGTATTCCTTTCATCGTACCAAACCTCTAAAGGAGGTTTGGTACCTTATCTGTCTTTGTTCATATCCACATTATAAGATATCGAGTTTTTTACTGTTGTATTTGAGGATATATAAGGAATTTGAATTAGATATGTGCATCCAGCAGGAATTGAACCCGCGAGTTCGCCAATTATGAGTTGGGCGCTTTAACCATTCAGCCATGGATGCTGGAGAAAAGCTCATCCGGAATAATCAATTCATTCGATAATATGAGTGAGTATCGACTTAGGGTAGCCAAGTACTCATATCCCAATCATGCCAAACATAGAAAATGCAACGGAAAAACTTGTGGGAGTGAGTACCGATCTTGCAACACTTGGATTTCCTGTTGGATTTCCTGGAATAAGTCGCCCACATTCCGTAGGATGAACAGAAAACAACTCTTTTCTTGAAAGTAATGTTGATTAGATAGATTTTATGGGCGGACGTAGCCAAGTGGCTCAAGGCAGTGGATTGTGAATCCACCACGCGCGGGTTCAATCCCCGTCGTTCGCCCGGGCCATAATCTTTTATTTGGTTGTTTGCGATTTTTCGATCGTTGACGCAAGTTCGATGAAGTGCGAAGGTTTTTATTTTATTTTATGTCTTTTCATCCATCACAAAGATCATTCTACCTTTTCCAGAAAACCAAAAACTAGTCAAAAAACCTTTCGAAAAAATCCAATGGTTTATTATATGGAATTGAGAGGGATCTATCCATATTTCACGTAATAAAATATAGAATTGTAAAAGAGGGCAAAAACCAATGATACAAGAACAAAAAAGCAGACTCTGGATCTCGGAAGAAAGGACCTCGGGAAAATGTCCAAGAGAGTCCGGAATTAAACAACCCATATCAAGCCTCTTGACCTGGTGGTTAAACTTTTTCAAACAAATACAAAGCTCTTCATTCGATCCATGGACTGAATTGATTTTGGTGAGGTTTTTTACTCAAATTTTGTCCCATCGAGAACGTCTTATTAAGTTCTTTGACTTTCGGATTCTCAGTACGTTACTTTTACGGGATCTACGTAGTTGTAGTTCCAAAAGCAAAGTTGTAGTATTACTTACATTACCAGTCCTTATATATAACCTAAAAAAGAAAAGTCTGATTGAAAGAAACAAATACTATTCGATCAATCTATTTGATCCTATATATAACTCCATGGAAATTCGAAATGAAACATCATCGGAAGCCAATTTCACTAGAAATTTGTGGATCTTTTCGCATCTTTTTTTGTTTTTTCCAAAATCTAGCCAATTGGAAAAATTTTCAAATGGGTATGACGCGTGTCCAGGAAATTTTCCAATGTCTTGGCCGAAAGAAGTATTGAAAGAAACCAAAAGGTCGTCTATAAAAGAGAATTCATTTTCAAAAGAAACAAAAAAATTCATTGAGAATTGGACAAAAACAATTCGTTATTCTGTTTTTGACATATTGTCAATAGATGAATATATGGTTTCTCGTACCACTAAAGAGCCCGTGGAAAATTTCCAATGTTGGAAAAGACAACAAAATGTTTTTCAATATTTGAGAAGATTAGAAAGGAAAAGGAGAGCGGATTTCTGGAATATCAAAACGAAATTTCCAAATCCGAAATTGGCTATTTCATCAGATCCTGGATGTACTACGATTAGACAAAATCAGAGGGATATAAACCAATTCCTTTGTAGTCGAGTTAGAAACAGTTCGTCTTGGAATCTCTTTTTTTCTTCATTCTGCAAAGAGCGCCTATTCCATTTTTGTCGATTGAAACCAATCGTCCTAAAAAGAACAGATCGATTCACTCTATTACTGACTAATCCTAATCAGGTTTCTGCTAATAATACATTTGCCTTCGCTCAGAGTCTATTCTATGAACTTCACAAGAACAGATTAGGGAATCAGATTTTCGACCACAGAAAAAAATGGAAGAATCCATGGTTCAATATGACTGAGAAAGAGAATGATTCTTTCGATCGAATAATCAACCAAACCGTATCGATTTTCCCCGTAGGGGAAAATACATTCCATTTAATGAACACGCGCACTCAGGCTTGGGTATTTCCAATAGATGACATTCTTTCAAATTGGAATAATGGAATGAAAAATACAATGAACCAGCATTCATTAAATTGGAGAAAAGGTCAGAAAGAATGGTTAGATTGTTTGATTCTTAGAACTTCGAAATATATCAATCAGAAATTGCATGTATACAAATGGTCCGATCAATTCGAATACTTACAAAAGTATTCGAACCATCTTGTTTGTTTCGATCCAAAGGAATTATGTATTAAAGAAATATTTCTTAAGATTGCTTTGATTCTGTTTTACGCTCCGGAAGAGACGGAAATGAAGAACTTATGGAACAACATCGATATTTCCATAGACATTTCTCCTTATATTGATAAACTCATTTCGGATTTGATTATTTTCCTTTCTCAGTGCGGCCCTGAGGACAAAGTAGTCTATCCGTGGTGGTTTAGAGAATTTCTTGTTCGAATCGTTAAACCCAAAATCCAGTGGTTGGATAACCAGACAAAAGTCTCAAAGATCGATGAAGGAACAATAGCAAAAATTGCTTGGAATGAGCCATGGATTATGGACATTTTTGATAATGAAAGCAATTCGTTGTATAACACGGATTTTTCGACGATATATCGAGACAATTGGGTGAATCCTGTAAAACTATCGAATCAAAGTTCATTGAGAGCTGCTTTTGACAAAGCGAATACACTTCAAATTTTGGATTATTTACGTCATCCTCGGTCCAATTATAAGAAAAGATTACCTTCTTATATAGAAGAAAGAATTCAAAAGAATCTTACATATGTACAATTATTCCATTTCCATCTTTTGCCCATCTGCAACAATATGTTTTCTTTGTCGCTTGATGAAATAATACCTGTTCAATCGGAGAAAGAGGCTGTTTCACTCATAGAGTCCCAAGTATCCGACATATTTTTACCTAAGTATTTACAACGAAGTAGTGACAAAACATATGTATTAATCTATGAATTGTACGAGTTATTAACTCGATGGAATCCTTTTGTTCATGACAACAGAGCCTCGATCGAAGAGATTTGTACAACGCCTTTACCAAGATTCCAAGTAGTCAATTTGGAAAATTTCCATAGATCTTATTTTGATTTTGAAGAAAAAAATCTTGATCAGTCTCCGAAAAATTTCAGTTCAAACACGAGTTTGATTCAAACTCAATCCTATAAAGATGATTTCCTATCGGAAATCTTTCCGAATAAGAACCAGGAAATATTTCATCAGATTCCAGACATGTTTACCAAGTCTAGTTCAACAGAGAGTTTCCAAAACATAGCGGAAAACAAAGCTCTAGATAAGCTTTGTTTTTCATGGAAAGAGAAACGAAAGATTTTCTCATGCCGTTCACCACATTGTTTTCATGAACTCGTTAATAAACAAGAGATATATAAGATTGATACTCATTTTTCCAAATGGAATTTGCTTCAAATGTATATGCCATGGTTTTTTACTTCTATATGGTGGAAATACTTTGGGGATACACTTTTTGATACTTTTCCGTATATATTGCTATATAGCTGTGACCAAATAGTATCTATTTGGCAAGATATTAGGCATAGATCGAAGAATATCTTGCGGGCACTTTCTCATGAAGTATGGTTCATTCTACAATCCAAAATACAACGGAATTGGAGAAGGATTCGACTTCATCCGCCTCTGAATGAGTTGGTTCCTTGGTTAGTTTCTCACGGGGAGCTCGTGATCGAAGAACTCATCAAGAAAAAGTCGATATGGAAACTCTTGCGATTAGCAAGGAAGGACGGGGAGTCTTGGATCATTCTCTTGTGGTTCGTCCTTGTGTTTTTCTTTTTTCCGTATTTTTTCGTTGTTTTCTTCAACTGGATTTCTTTACTGATACAGTTGAATTTTCTCGAGTTCGGACTACATTCGGATCCAGCTTTGCTACGACAATGGTGGATGGAAATAAAAAGATATAGCGAGTACCCGAAGGATTCTTTGGAAAAACCGGATTGGGTAGAACCAATCGATTCGGTAATACTGGATTTAGTCAAACCAATCTTCGAAAGAAGTACTTGTGTTGTTCCTTATTTGGCTGCTATTGATACTTCTAATAGCTTTGAGTACCCGGAGGAAATAAGGGATTGGACAAAACAAATCTTCGGTTCTACTAGTGATGATGATTCTGTTTTTTCTAAATCTAATAATTATGATTTTTCTCATTTTACTATTTTGGCTAAGAAGGATGAACCAATTTGGACGCAGTTGGATGCACATAAATATGAAGAGGGGTTTACTTTTTGGTTCGCCTTTAGAATTCTAAATCAAATTGTTTGCTTTTTGTCAAACCTCCGGGAATGGTATTGGTTGATGAGGCTTAGAATGACTTATTTTTTCATACTAATAAGTCACAAGAAGAATCCGCGTGCATTCGATCGATCCGTGACAATATTCGACTTCGTAATCGCAAAGCCCAGTGGTGGAAACTCGAAAATTCCATCTTTTTTTTCATCAAGATTATCATCAGATGATTATAATAATAATAATAAAAAAGAGAAGAAGAAAGATACAATTGATCTACTTCTGCTTCTAAGAACAGAAAAAGAACTCTCTCAAAATTCTCAATTTGAATCGAATTTTACCTACAGGCATTCTATCTTCGAAGGTTATCAAACCACGGAAGAGCCGGGGTTTATGTACTTACGATATTTATCTGACATTTCGCAAAAAAATATAATGAATTACAGGTTTGATCGTTTAGCAGAAAAATGGGTCTTCTTCGCTTTTTATCAGAAGATTGCCAAATCTAACCAAAACCTATTTTCTAAAGCTAGAAAAACTCCTCCTTTATTATTAGGACCATCCCTTTCCAAGGGGATTTTACTGATAGGTCCTGAGGAAACTGGTCGATCCTATTTGGTCCAAAGTCTAGCAGCAGACTTTTATATTCCTTTAATAAAAATCAATCTGGAATGGTTCTTTGGGAAAACTTTCTCTCAATTCCATCGGACTTTGACAATGGCAGAAATAATGTCTCCTTGCATAATATGGATCCCAAACATTCATGTATTGGAACGGAATACTCGCACTTCTATCATCAAGATGGATATCATCATCAAGAAGAAGGCGTTGCTTCATCGCTTATTGGACCATATGGATAGCTGTGATGAGAACAGTTTTACTAGTAGAAGAAATATTGTTTTTATTGCTTCGACGCATATTCCTAGAAAAGTCGATCCAAATCTAATGACTCCAAATCGATTGGGTCAATTCATCAATATTCGGATGCTTCTTGTATCCCAACGAGAAAAAGAATTTTCTATTCTTTTACGTAGGAAAAGATTTTTTTTGAACAAAGAATTGTTCTACCTCGATGATTTTGGATCTAGAACCATAGGTTATAAGGCACGAGACCTGGCAGGACTTGTCAATGAAACCGTAGCAATTAGTTGTTTGCGAAAAAAATACGTTATAGACACGAATACAATTCGATTGTCTCTTTATAGGCAAACTTGGGGTTTACGATCTATAAATCAGGGTGTTGTATCCGTTCTAAAACATCATGAAAGACTTCCCTATAAGATAGGAAAGGCTATTCTACAAACTACACTTAGAACGAAATTTTCTCCTGTACCTATGGCAAAAGATTTTTGGAAAAAAAATTTTTATTATTTGTCTAAATGGTATTTAGAACCTTCGATTGCCGAAACAACTATCAAGGAATTCACTATACTCCCTCCTATTTTGGGTTGCTTGGCCGGATCAGCTGCTCGGGATTCTTGGTTGCTGATATCGGAACCAAATCAAGAGAATTGGACTCCTCTCGATAGACTCGTTGAACATGATTTCCATCTAGCTTCTAGTCTTTTAGAAAGTCTTCTGGTGGAGTTTCCGTGGTTAGGAATATATCGAGGTAAGTCTGATAAGAATCAAATCCCACCATTCGATCCTCTGCGCAAAACGAAAAATCATCAGTATACGATGCGAACAGGGTTTTCGTCTCTAGTTCATGAAATAGGTCTAGATGCTCAACTCCAAAAGGATGAAGAATTCGATGAATCATTGGTTTCGTCTCCTAGGATCTGGCGTCTTAGTTTTCTTCGCAGTAATCGATTTGATCGGATAAAAACATTCAATGAATTGGGATTGCCGGAGCAAGTCAGATTGTTTCAAGAAAGGCGGATTTTCGTTCAAAAGTTTGAAAATCATCTTCGTATGCTCCAGTATAAGTCTAAGAAGTTCAACTTAGAAAAAAGGGGGGTTACGACGGAGTATAGGAAGTATCGGGAAGAGATCAAAAAACTACGGTTGGATTTGGAAAATCTATCATTTCAAGAGTTTTTGGAACCGTTCAGAAGTCAATCTGGATATCCAATGCAATATCCATTGCAATATCAATCAATGCAATGTCAACCTTCTAATAAACCAGTGCTTTTTCGTGGAAGACGGTTTGTTTGGGACTCCTTTCTAATCCAAGAGGATCCGGACGTTTTGTTTTCAGACGAAGAAGTGTTTTCCAATGAAGAACTGATGCAAAGGCTTTATACCAGTGGAGCTTATGCCTGTTTAATAAGAATAGATCAAACCAAAAAACCACCACTTTTCCATTCAAAAAGGCTTTTTCGTAGATTTACTGTGATGACCAACCGGAACCTTTCTATTCCTTGTTTAGAAGAATTAGAAGAAAAAACAAAAAGAAAAAAGAAGAAACGAGATGTTCTCGTTTCTCAACAGAAGGAACCCCATATCGAGGCTTTGCAACGCATTCAAGGAAAGGGTATGAAATCGCAAATTCTACACGTACACATGGACAGTCCTTTAGCTCTGTATCACCGCTGGTTGATTGAAAATCCGCGGGGCCAAAGTGACCGCTGGGACTTGGTAATTGATCGCCAAAGATCTCTTGAAACCAATCGTTCAGTACCCAATGAACTTTTTCTTTCTAATATTCTCTCAGAGAATTATCAATATTTATTAAATCTGTTCCTTTCTAACAGAATGTTATTGAATCAAATGACAAAGACATTGTTGAAAACGAAATGGCTTTTTGCGAATGAAATGAAACACTTCATTTCTACAACAGGATTCCACATCTCTTCTTTCGAAAAATCGGATAGATCTGGAATTGAAAGAATTAAAGAAAGATGAAAGAGATCTCGATAAAAACATAAATACACATAAATACACATATGAAATGGTTGTTGGTATCTGCTCTGAGAACAAATTATTGTAATAACGGAATGACTAGGTTGGTTTTCTACATATTTCATGTTGACCATAATGAGCTTTGGGATTGCCCCAATTCGGTACACGATTCTCTAAGATAAAACCTTGGAAAAAGTCGGGTCAGATCGTATCGTCGGAATCCTTTTTGTAAAAAAGGCTCTGCCTTGTTGACCATTCTTTGGCTCATTCCATAAGCAAATCATGTATGCCTTGAAGAGGACTCGAACCTCCACGCGCTTAGCACGAGATTTTGAGTCTCGCGTGTCTACCATTTCACCATCAAGGCTTGAAGAAGATTAAGTTTTCATCTTGTATTACAAATTTCTTCAAATCTCCAAAAGATTTTATAAATGAGATCGAGAAGCTTTTTCTAATCTAATCAGGCAGGATAGGTAGATCTAACTAAGACTAAGATCTTAGTTAGATCTACCCTTTTTATGGATTAAAAATCCGCAAAAGCTCTATTGGCCTCTGCCATTTTATGAGTCTCTTCCTTTTTGCGGATAGCTGTGCCTTTCCCTTTAGTAGCATCTATCAATTCAGAACTGAATTTGGACTCCATATTTGGACCCAGCCGTTTGCGAGATGCCTCTAATAACCAACGAATAGCAAGTACTTTTCCTTGTTTAGGTTTTATTTCAAGGGGAACTTGATAAGTCGATCCACCTTTACGTCTTGGTTTTACTATTAGACGAGGAGTTACTTCCTTTATTGCTTGTCGTAGAACCAATAGTGGATTTTTTTCTGTCTTTTGTTGAATCTGTTTCATGGCTCGATAAAGAATTCGATAAGCCAATGATTTTTTTCCATGTTTCAGGATACGATTAAGTACCATGTTAACTAATCGATTCTGATAAATTGGATCGAAATTTTCCGTTCTTTTTGTTTTTTTTGCACTAATTCGTCGTGACATGAGTTTGAAAAGGGGTTCTAAATTCTATTTCATAAAGGCTAAAAAGGAATCACTTTTTTTTCGGCTTTTTGACTCCATATTGTAGGGTGGACCCCTGGTATGAAAGATCTCCCTCCAAACCGTACATACAACTTTCGCCGAATACGGCTTTCTACATGATTCTATCTGCATAGATGAGATCTATTATGCATATAATGATGTTTACTCACTCTTCATTGAGTATCCGTTTCCTTTCTTTTGCTATGACCGGAAATCTTGTATTTTCCATATCTATACAATCAAGTCCTTAGGTTTATAGTGTAGAAAAAACTGTTTCAAATTCCAAATCATTGCTAATTGATTCAAACCTGTTCTAAAAGGTCAAGGTATTTTTTGACAAAAAGTCGGGGAAAACTTATAAAATAATTTCACTATTGAACCTTAGACTTTGTTTTATGGTAGCCTGCTCTAGTCCCCTTACACAACGTTTGTTATGAAGTTAGCCATATACTTCCCATGTTTATAGCCATTCACATGGTATCATAAATACAAGTCTTAGATAAGAATATACAACGCACTAGAACGCCCTTGTTGACGATCTTTGACCGCGACAGCATCTAGGGTTCCTCGAACTATGTGATATCTTACACCGGGTAAATCTTTCACTCTTCCTCCTCTTACTAATACTACAGAATGTTCTTGTAAATTATGGCCAATACCAGGTATATAAGCAGTAATTTCAAATCCGGAGGTTAATCGTACTCTGGCAACTTTACGTAAGGCAGAGTTTGGTTTTTTGGGGTTAATATTGGAAAAGTTGACAAGTTCTGTTTACTGTCACTCTACAAAACCGTACATGAGATTTGCACCTCATACGGCTTCTCGGTCGATTCTTTGGAAGTAGGATAATTTGGATTTCATGATTCGAGAATCTTTCTATTCTCTTCATTCTATTTTCTCTCTCCAAAAAGTACCGCACGTTTTTGCGTTCTACATCTCTCGATATAGAACGATGAATCAGATTTCTTTTTCTCAATCTTATTGAGATACAGTATTTCCAGAAATAGAGAACTAGGAATTATTACATACTAAAATTTAGTTCTCGATACTCCCTTCCATCCAATTTGACGGGTTAATGTGAGCTTATCCTTGTGGTTATGCACTGTGTGGAATCATTTTGATGAA